TTTGTGTGGAGGGATCAAATCCTAAGATATATGAAGGAATGCCAACCGCGAAGGCAGCTCTATTGAAATAGATTCAACAGCGGCTAGATCCAGAGGAAAGTTGTGAGCATTACGTTCGTGCATAACTTCCATACCTAGGTTAGCACGATTAATGATATCAGCCCAAGTGTTAATTACACGGCCTTGACTGTCAACTACAGATTGGTTGAAATTGAATCCATTTAGGTTGAAAGCCATAGTGCTTATGCCTAGAGCGGTAAACCAGATACCTGCTACGGGCCAAGCAGCTAAGAAGAAATGTAAAGAACGGGAGTTGTTGAAACTAGCATATTGGAAGATCAATCGGCCGAAATAACCGTGAGCAGCCACAATATTGTAGGTTTCTTCCTCCTGACCAAATTTGTAACCTGCATTTGCGGACTGATTCTCAGTAGTTTCCCTGATCAAACTGGAAGTTACCAAAGAACCATGCATAGCACTGAATAGAGAGCCGCCGAATACGCCAGCTACACCCAACATGTGGAATGGATGCATAAGGATATTGTGCTCAGCCTGGAATACAATCATGAAATTGAAAGTACCAGAGATTCCTAGAGGCATACCGTCAGAGAAACTCCCTTGACCAATAGGGTAGATCAAGAAAACGGCAGTAGCAGCTGCAACAGGAGCTGAGTATGCAACAGCAATCCAAGGACGCATACCTAGACGGAAGCTAAGCTCCCACTCACGACCCATATAGCAAGCTACACCAAGTAGGAAGTGTAGAACGATTAGCTCGTAAGGACCCCCGTTGTATAGCCATTCATCGACGGAAGCTGCTTCCCAGATTGGATAGAAGTGCAATCCGATAGCTGCAGAGGTAGGAATAATAGCACCGGAGATAATATTGTTTCCATAAAGAAGAGAACCGGAAACAGGTTCACGAATACCATCAATATCTACCGGAGGAGCTGCGATGAAAGCAATAATGAATACAGAGGTTGCGGTCAATAGGGTAGGGATCATCAAGACACCGAACCATCCAATGTAAAGACGGTTTTCAGTGCTAGTGATCCAGTCGCAGAAGCGACTCCAGAAATTTGCGCTTTCGCGTCTTTCTATAATTGCGGTCATGGTCAGAACTTCGTTTATAAAATCATCAGAGGCTCCCAAGCATAAGGCTTGTTATTTTACAGTATAATATGATCCATGTATCAATGTCAACCAATATCTGGGATGGAATTTCAATATCTATCCCAACGGGATAGATACTGATCTATACTATATGGATAGAATATAGAGTCTATCTCAAATACCTCTATATTCTATCCATATATTCCACACTCTATAGATCTATCTGTGATTAGATACTCCATAAAATTATTTATTACTGGTTCCAGGAATGGTAGATCAATTGGAATGAGAACAGATATGAAAAAAACTTGATTAGATCCAGAACCAGAATAAGTGGACAGAGGTACCTATCAAATACCTCTATATTCTATCCATATATTCCACACTCTATAGATCTATCTGTGATTAGATACTCCATAAAATTATTTATTACTGGTTCCAGGAATGGTAGATCAATTGGAATGAGAACAGATATGAAAAAAACTTGATTAGATCCAGAACCAGAATAAGTGGACAGAGGTACCTATCAGAAATTTGATCCGGGTTGCCCGGGACTCGAACCCGGAGCTCGTCGGATGGAGTGGATGATCTGCTCCTTCAGTATCAGTAAGAGCGAGAAATCTCTCCCCAAACCGTGCTTGCAATTCTCATTGCACACGGCTTTCCCCATGTAATGTATCTATTTCCTAATCATTTTAGTTCTCGGATAGAAAAATAAAAATGATTCTGAATCGAGGCAATTACTCAAAGAGCATTTCATTGATCAAATAAGTTTTCTATTTTAAGATCCTGTATCTTTTGCCAGGAATTAACTAGGGGATTTATCTGGGGAATATCTGAATGCCAAATTCGTTCTCTCTGCGAACGGGCCGCCGCTTTTGACGAAAAAGGCAGAGAATCAAATTCTCGTTCTTTTGAAAACGATTTTTGAAAGAGTTCTGGACCTAATTCCTTCCGAACTACACGTATCGTACTTTTATGTTTACAGGCTAAAGTTTTAGCACATGATAATGAAAGTATATACTTTATACGATATAAACCATCTCGACCAAAGGATCCACTGTAGTAATGAAAAAGATTTCTCCAAATTTGATCAAATCGATTGAGGATATCATCATCTGTTAGATTGGTCCAAGACAATTTACTAATTGGCCGTCCTGATACGTCACAGAATTTTTCTCTAGCCAATAATCCAAGTATTGGTACAATCGGAACTATTGGATCAAATTCATTGGTAATAAGATCGGCGATGAATAACTCATCTAGCATTTTTGTTCTGACAAAAAGAGGGTTCATCCGAACCCTCAGAAAATAACCTGGAGAAGAAGAACAATTCTTGGATAATTGATGAGAACAGACCCTATACGGTTCGGACCAAAGATGGAAATAACATTGCCGAAAAAGTAGAAGATAATATCTACATTTTTTCACTAGGAGATGAGTACCTTTTATAGCTATAATAGATCTTTCACCATATCTAACATAGTGAATTTTAGGATCCTTCAACAACCAGATACTTTTCAGTGAATTTCGACGAGAAAATATGATAATATGTTTTATCTTTCGATGAAAATGAGTTCGCTGAGGGAAAGGTCTATGAGACAACGATCGTGAATGAGAGGATCGTTTAAGAAGGGAAAATAAAATGGATTCGCATTCATAGACATAATAATTCCACAGGAACAGGAAGAATCTCGTATTTACTCTTGGGACGACAATAATTGATCTTTGTAAATTCTCTGGACTATTTCGATATTCATAGAGAACAGAGCGTAATGGGTGCAAGGAGGGAGCATCTCGGATCAAGCGACGAAAGGTTCGAACCAAAATTTCCGGATGAATAGAATAGGGTATTCGTGCATCTGATATATAATTTGAATGCGGGAATTTATCCTCCAAGAAGGGAAATATTGAATGGATCGACCGGAAACTCTTCCATTCATTCATCCCTGAATATTTTGACCGTATAGAGAACGGAACTTCCAGGACCAATGTAAGTCCTTCTAGTACCGATTCAGAATAGGAACTCTTCTTGCAATCAGCTAATGGATTTGGAGCGCAATTCACGAATAAAACAATTGAATGATTTTGTTGACGTATTTGACCAATCAAACGTTTTACAGTTAGGAAACTGAATTGATCATTGGAACTTAAATGTTCCATCGGTTCGGAAGAACTTGATCCATCCAAATAATGATCATGAGAAATTGCGTAAAGATCTTCCTGAAAAAAGAGTGGATATAAAAAGCATTGTTGCCGAGAGTTATCTTCCTTTCCGTATCTATGGAATTCATCCATTTCCAAACCTCAGCTATGGCCCTCGTTCATGAGAATAACCTCTTCATTTCTGAGAAAATACATGGTGCGATCTAGTCGGAACAAGATAGGAAAAAAGAGATATATCCAAATATAAAGATTCTATCTTCTATAGATTTACTACCCAAGGATCTCATTCGTCATGAGGAAGAACAAAATTTTTTTTATCCTGGCAACCAATCGCTCTCCTGACTCATGGAATAAATAAACCTGGTCAGTACACTATTTATCTTACACATCTGTACTCGAGTACTTAGGACTCATTGTGAGTGTATAAATCCCTGATCTACTCAGGGAAAACCTCCCGATATCAGGTACTAAACTGCTCTTAACTTCTGATCAGTAAAGGGAATTCCTCGCTCGTTAAATTGGAACGAGGAACAGAAGCTCATTTCTCTGGGTCTACTTATGATTCAAGTCATATAGCTTTCTCCATTGACTCATTCGACTTAACCGCGAATTGATGAAATCCTATTCACAATTATCACATTTGATCCGAAAGGATGAGCATATTATACATCCATCCAGGTATATAATAGACATTTTCCACCCATTTGATTCCTTGAATCAGATCCGGTCCTGATCGAATACAATCAGGTATCCGAGAAATAATATCAGGTATCATAAAGATCATATGTTGGAACGACATGCTTTTTTTTCCGTTCATTAGGATCAGTCGTAGTCTTCCGAACTTTACCGATGGTATCGACGAGTTTTCTACTTCATTCAAATGTGTAAAAGATCTTAGTCGCACTTAAAAGCCGAGTACTCTACCATTGAGTTAGCAACCCATATTGCGAATAGATATTGAGTATATATACGATCGAAGTGGAATGCGAGGTTACTCAATATGAACCGGTAAATAGAATCCTACCAATCTAATTGACGAACGGGAGGGATCAAAAACCTATGTGAATGACCAAATAATTCACTCGTCAGTTCATATATGGATATGTATAGTTTTGATCCACCATTCCAGAATAAAGTAATCTAGGTTATGAATAAATGATCCATCGACAGAATTATCATGATTGGATAGAATCACTGATAAATGATGAACCTAAGATATCTATTTCTATTGTGAATGGACGAATTATATCGACACAATACACTATTGTCAATCCAGAATAAGAGATAAATGAATTGTTGGATTGTCGCTGTATTGGGACGAGATGTTAGACACATCGATAGAAAATCCTAGGCTTTAACAATAGAACGATTCAAATATTCGTCATCTTTGTATGGAATCACGTGGAAACAAGATTGACTTGGAGAGTATATAAGAAAATAAGAATAATTTTGAGCCAAGGGCACTTGATCCGAATATGAAATGATGTCATAATCCATATTCACGAAACCAATTATGTCAATTACCACATCGTTTCAGACGATGTTTTGAAGATCCCTCCCTGATCTCGAATCATGATCGAGACGTGATTATGAATAGTCATTAACTCATGATTGATACGTGATTAGGAATAGTCATCTAACTCAATTGACTATGATAGGAATAGGTATCGAATTGGATCCACTCTTTTTGTATAGAATACACTCAATGTAATCAATTAATTGATATTGATTAGGTACTTAACTTAATGCTTCTTTAGCTGCGTGCATTACCTCGACAGTAACGTTCAAAAGGCCCTTTCGTCGTGCAAATTTTTCTGTATTTATCTTTACTTCGTCTCTTACAAAACGGGGGATTTTACCCAATTCTTGCCGACTTTCAGGATCCCAAATTGGACTAATATCCGTGGATAATGATTTAGTCATTATTTCCTTCGTATCATGACCACAAAAAATCTCTAGAAGATGATCCTCCATACCCAGAGCGAATGAGTTATAAACTAGATCAGCTATTTGATTAGTACCTTCGTAACCCAGGAAGGGTCGATATCCCAAGGAAAAATTTTGGATATGAGCTGGTGCGGAAATAACTCCACAGGGAATCTCAAGACGTTTACCAATATGACGTTCCATTTGAGTACCAAATATTGCAGAGGGTTCCACGCGAGCGATAATATCTCCTACTTCAGCATGATCATCTGTGATGATCATCTCATCACAAAAATCTTTAATTTGCTCTTTGAACCATTCTGCATCATGTTTACAATAAGTACCTGTACAACTCACACGAATTCCCATCTCTCTAGCAAGTATCTTAGTAATTGAAGCAGCATGAGTTGCATCACCAAAAACGACTGTTTCTTTCCCCGTAAAGTTCTGACAATCGATAGATCTTGAGAACCAAGCAGCTTGGGAAACGAATCGAGTTTGTCCATCGATATAGGATTCGTAATCAACCCTTTTGCTCGATAAAATAGGAGCCGCCAAGATATCAAGAGATTTCTTTATCTGTCGGATGCACTCGGCCATATCTACAGCTCCCATAGGAGTTGTAGATACATAAGGCATTCCAAATTCCTTATTCAAATACATCGCTGTCATTAAGCCCACTTCACGATAAGGAATTAAATTGAACCGAGCTTTTGGTAAATTTTTTGGATCCTCTACAGATCCTCCTTCAGGAATTATTTGATTAATTCTGATGTCCAGATCTTTTAATAAACGTCTCAACTCACGACAATCGTGTCGATTATGAAAACCCAGAGTAATAATCCCAATTATATTTACAGAAGGTGCATCTGTTACGAATTGATCCAATGTATGGGATTTATCCAAATAATATCGAACTACCTGTTCCAAAGTTCTATCCGCTGCCTGAATTTCATTCACTTGATAATGATCCACATCCGCAAAAATGACGTTGCAATCGGAGATTATGGATGCTCTATCCACAAAGTTTTTTAAATCCTCTTGCAAGATACTAGAGGTACACGTAGGTGTTAATATGATAAGATCGGGACTTTCCTCCTTATCTTTTCGAAGAATATTATCCACAACTCTTTTTCGAGATCCACGTGCTAGTACGTGACGATCTACTATACTAGCAGTTGCAGGAGTAAAATTTCTTTCCCGTTCTAACATAGAACGCATTACATTAAAATAATCATCTCCTAGAGGAGCATGCATAATGGCATGGACATTTTTGAATGAACTAGCTACTCGTAGAGTTCCAATATGAGCAGGACCAGCATACATCCAATGGGCTAATTTCATAAATTGAACCTTATCTCAAATTGATCCGTATTCCCATCTTGCACCACAGAGATATCCCTTTATCTCTTCCCTATTGTAATAACATTCCCTTCTGATAAGTTAAGTATGGTGAAATTATGAGAAAAATAAAAAACAAAAATTCCATTGGATTTACCCTTTACGAAAGAAGAAAGGGAAGAGCGAGGGAAGGGAAAACAGGAACCAATGAAATAAGTCTGGGACGGAAGGATTCGAACCTCCGAATAACAGGATCAAAACCTGCTGCCTTACCGCTTGGCCACGCCCCATTCCCATCCTATTTCCCTATTCATATGCTAATGAATACTTATATCAAATTTTTTGTCAACCCATTAGGATCCAAGATTAATTAGATCAGATCCCAATTGGGCAAAAAAATTTTGTGGATATTTCAACAAAATAGGTTATTGATGGAATTGGACATAATAGGAAAAACAGAAAAAGGGACAAGAATATTCATTCATTGATCATTTTCTATTAGATTGGGTAAAATATTGTATGTATGAAAGAATCATCCCTTCCAACCCCAAGTCCGGTCAAACTTGCCGAAGAGCTTCGATCGATTCGATCAATCAAAGACTTTTCTGGCTTTACCCCCCCCCTAATTTTTATTGGAGAAGAAAAATGCCAGTTATGTTCAATATTTGTCTAGATGATGCCTTTATTCATTCAAATAATCCCTTTTTTGGAAAATTACCTGAGGCTTATGCAATTTTTGATCCAATTGTCGATGTAATGCCAATTATTCCTGTTCTCTCTTTTCTCTTAGCCTTTGTTTGGCAAGCTGCTGTAAGTTTTCGATAAAAAGTATCTTTTTTTTTTCTTTTTCAAGTTTTTGGATCGCTGTCATTGATCTAATTTTTGTATAACTCTTTCCATTTTTTTGTGACAGAAGTTCTATCCTTGTTCCACCCGACGATACCAGATTCAGATACCTTATCTGCTCCCGGATAAAAACTTTTCCACTAACCTTCATCAATTCCTTCCGATCCCACCGCTCACTTCGGATCGAGCTATTGGGTCACGTATTGATACGATCGATACCAATGACATATTTTCATAAATATTCGATAAATATCTGGTTGATCCAAAAAATAAGAGGGAAAAAAGACCATTTGGAAAACAAAGAGAAAATTTCTCTTCTTCTTTCAAATTTATTTTCACGCGTGATTCGAAGAAATAATTTCGTGATTTGTAACAATCATACTATTGTTTGGTATTCAAGTATCCATATATGGTACAAAGATTGATGATCTATTCTGTTGTACTTATAATAAGGATTCCGGAGATTACGTAATGCTTACTCTTAAGCTGTTCGTTTACGCAGTAGTGGTATTTTTCATTTCTCTTTTTATCTTTGGATTTCTATCGAACGATCCAGGACGTAATCCCGGACGTAAAGAATAGTGAAAAAAGTCTCCAGGTTAATGGGTCTTTTCCGTTCCGTAGAAAGATTCGGGGTTATTCGTTTTCAGGATCAATAGTGTACGAACGGAGAGAGAGGGATTCGAACCCTCGGTACGGATGATCCGTACTACGGATTAGCAATCCGCCGCTTTGGTCCGCTCAGCCATCTCTCCAAGATGGAAGAGTTCATGTGTAACAAAATGAATGGTGGAGTAAAGGTGTATACCATAGTATGTACGGGTTGTATCGGCAATATAATGAATATTGCAATTATTCAGTTGGATAAAGAACAATCTAGTCAATTGTATTGCTCATTTCGTTCAAAATAGTTATTTCTTTTCCTCTCTTTTTTCTGACCTGCTTGGCCTGGCCGATGGCCAGGCCAAGCAGGTCAGAAAAATTATTCATACAGTGCTTGACCTAATTTGAGAGCTAGAATACTTGCTGTAAAGGCAAGAAAAAAAGCTATCAAAAATTGAACCTCTATTATCATCTCTTCATTCCCTCCCCAATCAGTTTGAATAAATGCGTTAGATGGATTAGTCCATTTATCCCTCTCCAGTATAAAATTTTATTATCTAGATATTGAAGGGTTCTCTATCTAAAGATATTAGATTATTGTAAAGATATTAGATTATTGTAAAGATATTAGTTGCTCAAGGCCATAATAGGTTCCTGATCGAACCTACACAAATGGGTAGGAGTCCGAAGAAGACAAAATAGAAGAAAAGTGATTGATACCGACAACATTTTATTCATACATCCAGTCGATGGAGGGTGAAAGAAAACCAAATGGATCTAGAAGTTATTGCGCAACTCACTGTTCTGACTCTGATGGTTGTATCGGGCCCTTTAGTTATTGTTTTATCAGCAATTCGCAAAGGTAATCTATAATTACATGAATCTCCATCTCCGGAGATTCATGTAATTATGAAAACGAGGTAATGATTGATAAAACTTTCAATAGAGGTTGATTGATAACTCCTCATCTTCCTATTGGTTGGACAAAAGATCGATCTGTATGTTACAATCAGATCGTTGCGGGTATAGTTTAGTGGTAAAAGTGTGATTCGTTACATTATCAACTCAAATAGTTGAAGGATCTTTTACATGGATCAAAGATCCATCTAAAGCTCTATTTCCAGATAGGCTCAAACCCTTCCCTATGAATGCCCAGGAATAGCATACCTTCTCGTAATCTGGGTCTGAAATGATGAGAAACACATTTTTGGTTCCAAGATAGCGACACAGAATGTTTGAAAGGTTAGATAAATTCCAGATCTATGGGGATCCAAAGATATTTTTTCATCGTGACTAAACCTTCAACTTATGGATGGAAGGACCCCAGGTTGAAGCGGAATAGCTATAGAACGATGACTTTGGTTTACTTGGGTTATCAGCATTTCGTTCGAGCTCGGTGGAATTTGTTCTCCTGGGGATCAGAATCAGTAGAAATAGGGAACGAATTAACTAGAAAGATTTGTGATTATTTGAAACTTTTCAAATTTCTCTTTCTATCGGGATCATCTAGAAAGTGAGTAAGTATTCTACGATTTTGGGCCCTTCACTAAAAAAAGAGAAGAGTAGAAAAGAGAAGAAAAGAGAAGAAACTGACGTAGATGCCATGGGTACGATAATAAATTAGGGTTTTATTCGAAAATAAAAGAGGAGAAAGAAAAGAATTGAAATTTCCTTTCACAAAGATTTGATATAAATATTCCGCTTCTTCCCTCATACCGCTCTCTATCCCCCATGAAGGAGCTGAATGACATGAAATTCTCATGTTCGGTTCTGAATTAGAGGCATTGAATAATCAATGTCGACTATAACCCCTAGCCTTCCAAGCTAACGATGCGGGTTCGATTCCCGCTACCCGCTAACAGATATCTACCTGTTCTATATCTATCTATATAGATAGAATAGGTAGATATAAAGTGATTAAGTATATAACATAATTTCACGATTCACTCGAAATAAATTTTCCGTTGCAATGTGAAATAGATTCCATTCTTTTCCTATCCTATAACCTCATTGTGAATAAAAAGGTAGATCGGGACAATGTATGCCAAAAGGAGTTAAAATAAAAAAAGGGAAGATAGAAAGAGCGTCCATCGTCTAATGGATAGGACAGAGGTCTTCTAAACCTTCGGTATAGGTTCAAATCCTATTGGACGTAATACTCTTCAATTGTTCTAAATTGTTGTGCAATGTATTGGAACAAATTATTCAGCTATTTTTCCTGTTCTGAATAATCCCACCAAATTATCAAATATTCATTTTTTTTCTTGAAGTAAAAAAAGTTCAGTATGTTCCTTAAGAGCCTCTTCCAAAAGGGCTTTCGCTTCTTCTGTAAATGTACCAGTAGAACATATAATTTCTCCGAACTGAGGTTTATTCTTTATCAAATACTCGCGTAACCGAACGAGAAAATTTCTCACCTGTGCTATTTCTAATATATCCAGGTATCCATTTGTTCCGGTATAAATAGTAGCTATTTGTTCTTCTACTTTCAAAGGAGCCGATTGAGATTGTTTGAGCAACTCACGTAATCGTTGACCCCTTGCCAATTGATCTTGAGTAGCTTTATCAAGATCGGAAGCAAATTGTGCAAAGGCTTCCAACTCTGCAAATTGAGCTAACTCTAATTTCAACTTTCCAGCTACCTTTTTCATAGCTTTTATCTGAGCCGCAGATCCTACTCTAGATACGGAAAGACCCACATTAATAGCAGGTCGGATCCCGGCATTGAATAGATCGGCCGATAAAAATATTTGTCCATCGGTAATGGAAATTGCATTAGTGGGAATATAAGCTGAAACATCTCCAGCTTGAGTCTCAACTATTGGTAGAGCAGTAAGACTCCCCTCACCTAACTGGGAACTTAATTTAGCTGCTCTTTCCAAGAGACGGGAATGCAAATAGAAAACATCTCCCGGATAAGCTTCTCGGCCAGGTGGTCTTCTTAATAGAAGAGACATTTGTCGATAAGCTTGTGCCTGTTTGGAGAGATCGTCATAAATGATTGATGTATGTTGTTTCTTATACATGAAGTATTCAGCCAAAGCTGCCCCTGTATAAGGAGCGAGATATTGTAATGTAGCGGGAGAATCCGCAGTTTCCGCTACCACAATGGTATATTCCATTGCGCCACGTTCTTGAAATGTATTAACTACCTGAGCCACGGAAGAAGCTCTTTGACCAATTGCTACATAGACACAGATTACATTTTGACTCTTTTGATTAAGAATAGTATCTGTAGCTACTGCTGTCTTGCCGGTCTGTCTGTCCCCAATAATTAATTCTCGCTGACCACGTCCTATAGGAATCATAGAATCAATAGCAATAAGCCCCGTTTGAAGGGGTTCATATACGGAACGTCTTGATATAATACCTGGAGCGGGAGATTCAATCAGTCGAAATTCGGAAGCTGAAATTTGACCCTTACCATCAATGGGTTGGGCTAGAGCATTTACAACACGACCCAAATACGCATCACTTACTGGTATCTGAGCAATTTTTCCTGTTGCTCTCACGGAACTACCTTCTTGTATCATCAAGCCATCGCCCATTAATACAACTCCAACATTATCCGATCCCAAATTTAGGGCAATGCCTACTGTACCATCTCCAAATTCCACTAATTCCCCTGCCATTACTTCATAAAGACCATGAATACGAGCAATGCCATCTCCTACTTGAAGTACGGTGCCAAGATTACCAACTCCTACTGCGTCGTTATATTGTTTGATCTGTTTCCGTATAATACTACTAATTTCGTCGATTTGAAGATTTCCCATTAGCACTTATTAATTATCTGTTGAGAAATAGGGCCTATAACAACTTATTAATTATCTGTTGAGAAATAGGGCCTATAACAACTAACAACTAATCTGGTGTGTTCATCATGGTTCTAAACAGGCCAATATTTTGATTGATCGTACGTAAATGCAACTCAATTTTAAAACGACTATTCAAAGTTCCTATAGTTCTTCGTAAAGCTTGGCGAGAAACTTGTTGTCGGATCTGGTCAATTGCTCTTTGCTGTTCGGAGTAAATCGTTTCATTCTTGGGATCCTCTAATTGTTCCAAATTCTCAGAAGCAGCATTGATGAGATCCTCTTTCTCTCGTTCTACTTGGGAGTCTCCATTTACCCGGATTTCGTCCCCTATCATTTCCACTTCCCTTAAGCGAGCCCGAGCTTTCTCGAGCTGATCGATAGCTCCTTTACATAGTTCTTCCGAATTCCGAATAGTATTCAATATTTTCTGTTTACGGTTATCTAATAGATTACTTAATGAAAGTAGATTATCTATTCACAAATTTCACGAATTCATAATCTCTTCCCAAACCGAACACGAATCTTTCGATTCATTCGGCTCTCCTGCTCAGTTCTTTTTTATTCCCCAGGAACATATACGTTCCCCCTTCACACCAAGCCTGCCCTTTCCGTTCCGTTTACGGAAGATTAGAATCAATTTATAAAAGACCGAGATCTCCAAGGGCTCTTCCAGCAAAAGGGATTTGCAATTATCAATAAAGTTGTTTTTGTTTTCGTTTCCCCTTTTCTCTCCTATTCTTCCCCCATGAAATTTGAATCGTTCCATTCAATTAATTAATTTGTGCCTCCTTATTTTTGTTCTATCGAATAATTTCCTTTCTGTTTAGGTTGTCAGTTCAGCATTGGAACTAAAATTGGATGGGAGATTGGGACTATTTTTCAGTAAATAGATGAAATTATTCCATTGATATGAATGTTTTATATCGGATCAATCTCCAACTATGCCTTTGAATCCATCTCATCTTGACACAGCGGTGGAAAGAATACCCAGTTAGTTGTGCTTAGACTTCAAACAGTTCAGCTTTAACCATTCTAGTGGTCCTCCCTCATTGGTTGGTATAAACTAATAGTTCATTTCCCAATCAATTACGAAATGCTATAGTTCTTCGCTATTCCCCGTTCGGAAGTAATTCGTTGAGATCATGCACTTTTCTATCTCCAAAGTGCAGCTGGTTGGGCCCAGCCATATTATTCGAATATACAACTCGCACACACTCCCTTTCCAAAATAGATCAGTACACTAAGTACCACACTTGGATTTATTATATTTGTTTCTAAAATATTGGTATTTGATCCGAAACCCCCAGCAGAAGGCCAATAACTCAAGGAAATGAAAGGATCAATTACATTTTTCATATGCTCGCCCCTCATAGATAAGGATATGTTCTACATCATTTTGTTCTTTTCTTTTTTGATCCTATCTAGTTCTGGATAAGAATATTTTGGATACTTAGTCCCAGGTTTTTGATAAGGATAAAAAGAAAAGGATAAAATGAATTTGCTTGCCCTATCCATTCCCTTCCCTTCCCTGTCACACGCGTCATGAATCTTTCCGACCGAAGTAGGAAGAAGAATTCATTTGCTAATTATTAAGATCAGCCTCTCCCGCAGCTGAACAAGGAAATTCTTGGAGAAATACTAATGTAATGACGAGGTGTAGGGATCTTTTTTTTTTTTTTTTTTCAGGATTAAACAAAGGGATTCGCAAATAGAAGCGCTAGGGCCACAACTAGTCCATAAATTGTTAAAGCTTCCATAAAAGCTAAACTTAGCAGTAAGGTACCTCGTATTTTACCTTCTGCTTCTGGTTGTCTCGCAATACCTTCTACAGCCTGGCCCGCAGCAGTGCCCTGGCCAACGCCAGGGCCAATGGAAGCAAGCCCTACAGATAATCCAGCAGCAATAACAGAAGCAGCAGAAATTAAGGGATCCATGGTAATCTCCTCTTACTAAGATCAGGAAATAGTGTATAATACAACAGTTTCATCTATTGAGTGTTCACCAATGGTAAAATTATGGAACGATTTCTTCCGAACAACTAAGAACCCAAAATATTTCGGTATCAAAGTGATAATATCAACGAATAAGGAAACCTATTATCCCTTATGAAAATATTTCATCTGAATAATATTCGAAAATAAAGATTCCATTTTATTGAACATATGAATTCTTATCACGGAGAGAGAATAGACTGCGTAAAAGCCTATAAGTCATTATATATAACATCTACAGATGATATATTAATCCATATAATCAAAAAGGCTTTTTTAATCAATATAAATGGATTAATATATGAAACGAATTATATACAAAGTAAACATGTTCGAAAAAATCCTCCCCTTGCTGGGAACAAAAATTTCATCGTTCTACGCCGGGGTACATTCTTTACTCAAACAACTCCGATTAGTGAACCTGTTCGATCCTATTTTCTCTCATATTTCTATACAAACGGACCAATCGGATCCACTCTATCTGGAGATCTAATGGACAGAAGTAGTTAACCGATCTTAAATCTTGTTACCAAGCTCTTTTTACTAAGAAATATGATTTGCTTCTACCATACATATCAAGTCATGCGTTGGTACGATACTTAGAAACTATTCTGTCTGATTGGACAGTGATTTAATGATGACCCTCCATGGATTCACCTATATAAGCTGCAGCTAGAGTTGCAAAGATCAGAGCTTGAATACCGCTCGTAAATAATCCCAGGAACATTACAGGTATAGGAACTACTAAAGGTACCGGAGAAACAAGAACGGCAACTACCAATTCGTCAGCTAATATATTTCCAAAAAGTCGAAAACTAAGCGATAAAGGTTTTGTAAAATCTTCTAAGATGTTAATTGGTAAAAGTATTGGGGTTGGTTGAATATATTTACCAAAATAACCTAACCCCTTCTTTGCAAGACCTGCATAGAAATATGCTACTGACGTAAGTAAAGCTAGAGCAACCGTAGTATTAATATCATTTGTAGGTGCGGCTAACTCCCCCTGAGGTAATTTTAGAATTCCCCAAGGAAGAAGAGCACCTGACCAGTTAGAAACAAAGATAAATAGAAACATAGTTCCAATAAAGGGAACCCAGGGACCATATTCTTCCTCCCCAATCTGAGTTCTGGTCAAGTCCCGAAAAAATTCGAGAATATATTCAACAAAATTTTGACCACCGGTAGGAATGGTTTGTGGATCTCGAACAGCTATGGTAGCTGAACCTAATAAGACAGCAATTACAATCCAAGAAGTTATAAGTACCTGTCCATGAACTTGAAACCCCCCTATTTGCCAATAAAAATGTTGACCCACTTCCACACCGGATATATCGTAGATATGATTCAGTGTGCTAATAGGAGATCGTACGATATCCATATTACCCCCTTGTAAAGATGAACTTAAAGAAGAAAATAAATTATTTTTATCAAATAAATGATAGATTCCTCAATTATTTCACTCTCATAAGAATTTTTGATGTCACGAGATAATAAAAGGGTTATTCCATTAAGAATATTTTTCAATTTGGAGCAGCCAACCAAACCAATAAATGAAATTGGCTCTTACGATATTTTGGATGGAATAGCAGCCAACTCAGTAAATCCTCAGGTCCTTACCTCCCCCTCCCCCCCCCCCCCCCCCCCCCTTTTTTTTTCTATTTTCTTTTTATTACTAATTCACTTTCTATTAGCCCTTCATATAGCTATAATGACCTTAATGCCCTTCCTTCGCAAATTGCTGACGTTAATCTGTTCAGGATCAATTGGATTGAAGCTATACCATCATCATTGGCTGGAATTGGGATATCCACGAGATCTGGATCACAATCTGTATCAACCAAGCAAATTGTCGGAATACCCAAAGTTCTACATTCCCCAAGAGCAATGGATTCTTCTCGTTGATTGGTAATTATCGCAATATCGGGTAAGCTCCTCATGTATCTAATCCCACCTAGATATTTCTGCAATTGGTCTAATTGTCTCTTGAGCATAGCTGCTTCTTTTTTTGGAAGTTGATTGAATCGTCCCGTATCTTGTTCTTTTTTTAAATCCTTGAACTTCTGAAGTCTCGTCTCTGTAGTAGACCAATTAGTTAACATACCACCAAGCCATTTTCTATTTACATAATGACATCGAGCTTCTGTAGCAGCTGATGCTACTAAATCAGTTGCTTGATATTTCGTACCGACTATCAGGAATTGTTTTCCTCTACCTGCTATATCAAACACCAAATCACAAGCTTCTGATAAAGAACGAGCAGTTTTAGCCAGATTAATAATATGAGTATCTTTACGCTCTGTAAAAATGTAAGGTGCCATCTTAGGGTTCCATTTCCTAGTTTTATGCCCTAAATGAACTCTTGCTTCCATCATCTCTTCCAAATCAATGTTCCAATATCTTTTGCTCATTCTCGTTCGCTTTCCTCCCCAAAATAGCGAAATAAAATGTATCATAATATCTAATTATTCCAACGGAATCGATTACATCTTAAAGATTGCCTGTCTGTCTAGTACGTGGTAGAAACGTTCTCACTCATAGAATATTTCATATTCTTCCTATTATAGAAGATATATTCATGAACATAAAAAAGAAATCTCTTTCTCATGACACATAAAAAAGAAATCTCTTTCTCAAGACTCTTTTAATGGCTGTTTTAATATATTGTGATAATTTTCTTGAATGGAAAAAAAAGATACTTTGTCATGATGAAATAAAATATCCTTCACTTTGTTGCTAAATAGATTCCTATTCCCTATTCTTGGATCTATTCCGTTCCGTTTCCCTGAACGGTGAATATGTTGCCCAGTACCGGCAGGTATCATCCCCCCGAGAATAACATTTTCCTTCAAGCCTTTCAACCAATCGATACGACCTTGTAGAGCAGCTTTAGCTAAGACCCGAGCAGTTTCTTGGAAACTCGCTTCGGATATAAAACTTTGAGTATTCAGAGATGCCCTTGTTATTCCTAATAACATGGTTTGATAGTAGATTGTCTCTTCCAGAGCACGATCCATTCTCTGTGCTCGTGATAATCCAATGAGTTCCCCCGGTGAAAAAACATTAGCCGTTCCATCTTCTGAAATTAATACTTTCGATGTCATTTGGCGTACAATAATCTCTATATGCTTATCACCAATTCGTACCCCTTGGGATCGGTAAACTTTTTGAATCTGATTGACTAAATGAATCTGACTTTGTTCCATAGTTATCCTAGCGCTGATGAATAACCCCCAAAGACTTCCAAGAAATCTTGTCATATCTCCGGTCCAATTTTCAAAACTTTCTTTCAGATTCATCGATATTGAATTATTCAAACGGGCTTCTGACAATTGTTCAACTTTAGGAAGACCTTGAATTATATCACTGGATTTTAACCTTTCATATATCAATGTTATCAATGTATCTCCTTTGTCAAGAATTTCTCCATAATGACCATGAACAGTCGCTTTTCGAGTAGCCAGATAGGGTTTAGCTGATCTAATGACTAAAGATTCCTCATCAACTGCTATGATTTGACCAGATTCGGGGAGTGGTTCATCCTCGGATATCCATACACTTTCAGGAATCAATTGTCCAAGACTAACTACTGGAAATGTTTTTTTGCAGAATTCGGATGAGGAAGAGCACCAATTTGGACCCAAGAGATTGGAAATGATGTTCCTGCACGGATCGAAATGAGAAATTCTCATATTTTCGTCCATGAAATAATTGTGAGAAAATGGAATAGTTTCGTCCATGAAATAATTGTGGAAAATGGAATGTTTCTTTGATAATACTTTTTTATCAGTTATAAACTGGGAGGATGGAAAACGGCTGGTTATACTATGTAAATGACCCAAGAGACCTGAAAATTCAATGATTTTTCTCATAGGATCCTTTCTATTTGATTTATTTCCCGTATCATAACATTTAGAATCATTGAATAGAACGATTCGAAAACAGTCGGATGGTGATAGAACCATAAAAGATCCACTGTCTTCTTCCCCATTCGATAATGAACAAATAGTCCCTTGATGCTTACTAATTAATTGACTCGCCCCATTGGAAGAGAAAAGATTAGTGTGGTCCAAATTGTTATGGAACATCAAATTTGAACTTGCTTTATTGTCCCTTCTCCCCATGAAAAAAGGGGGGTATTTCATCAAGCTAATTTGAACCATATTGTTAACGATCTTATTTGTTCTTACTGAAATAAGAGAAACATAAGCCTCAGATTCTATAGAATCTATTTGTTCCCAATCAAATCCTAGACAAGTTCGAACCAATGGAATACTTGTATCACTCATTACTTGGATTCGTTCACCATCTTCATACAAAATGGAATTGCTAATTTGAATCTGCAAGTTGTCCCCTTCCCTCGATAAATCTAGGGAAAAGGGTGTTGTCATATTCGGCCCATCCGGTATTCCATGTTCTACGTTAGAATATCCAAAAATGGAATTTATCTGTAGAATACCACTTTTTGGTATTCTAAGAATCGCATCAGGACAAGGTATTATTCTTTTTCCCCATTCTTTATCACACTGCAACGAGACGATGAATCGATTCATTTGCTTTTTCCCCTTCATATTGTAATTCTTAGGGGAAAAGGTGACATAAATAGAGTCTCGATGCTCGTTGGATATGGTCCGATCAGTTTCAGTTTCTGAATAACTGAAGATTTGTTCTTCCTTCCCATAGCAGTTGGAGTCACCTGATCTATGTTCCACTTGATCCACGTAAGAATCGGTATGTTTGGCAACAAAAGGTTGAACATCTACTTGATCCTGATACTTATGAAATGGAAAGGGTACTACACCGGATCCGTATATACCTCCCGATAATATCCATAGATAACCCGTCCTGAGTATAGAATGAACATTACCGTGTACATATTCAGGTGCATGACACACATTGGTACTCCAGTGCATTTCTCCTTCTAAGTCAGAATATATATTTTTGCGAACTTTTTCCTTGAAGGAAGATGTTCTAGCACGAACCTCGGCAATAATTTGTTCCGATTCCACATATTGATCATTCTGAACCAAAAGCAAACTTTGTGGTGGAATGGTTAAGTTCTGTACTTGATTCTGACCATCAATAGTAATGGATAAGTTATTATGACATAGATAAGCAGGATGTCCATTACGTGTACGTGTGGGATAAACCAAATTCTCATTGAATTCAATCTTTCCATTGAAAGGGGCTCGTATATGTTCTGCAATATCACCAGTAAATACCCCCCCGGTATGAAAAGTCCTTAGTGTTAGTTGAGTTCCTGGTTCCCCAATGGATTGGCCCGCAATAATACCTACTGCTTCTCCTAATTCAATCAAGTGACTGTGAGTAGTACTCCGACCATAACATAATTGACAAATCCGAGATATACTCTTGCAAGTAAAGGGGGTTCGTATATATATTGGTCGTGGTCGAATGTTTCTTAATTGATTGGCAAGTCCAACTCCAATATCCTGATTGCGCGTGGCAATGCATCTCCTATTTATATATACATCGTCTGCTAGCACACGGCCAATCAGTATTTGTGTTCGTACAACAACTTCATTTATGTCCCTCTCTCGACCTCGAATGGGACTTACGAAAATACCTTGGACAGTGCCACAATCTGTTCTACGTACTACAATTTGTTGAACTACTTCAACAAGTCTACGTGTGAGGTATCCAGCATCTGCTGTTCGTACAGCAGTATCCACAACTCCTTTACGAGCCCCATAACAGGAAATAATATATTCCGTTAAAGAGAGCCCTTCGCGTAAATTCCTTCGAATGGGTAGATCGATGATTTGTCCTTGAGGATCTGACATTAATCCTCTCATACCTACTAATTGGTGAACCTGAGATGTACTTCCCCTAGCTCCTGAGAAAGACATCACATGTACTGGATTTAAGGGATCAGTCATGCTAAAATTCGTATTCATTTCTTTTCTCAAATATTCACTGGTAGCATACCATATCTCGATCGATTGACGTAATTTTTCCACTGCATGTAAATTCCCATAATGATTCTGTTTCTCCGAAACAGAACCTTGTTGCTCCGCATCTTGGACGAGCCATCCTTTGGAAGGCGCTGTTAAAAGATCATCAATTCCTAATGAAATAGCTGTATCAGTAGCTTGTTTAAAACCTGAAGTTTTGAGTTGATCCAAGATATGTGATGTATATGTCATTCCGAAGTGATCTATTAATCTGCTAATAAGCTTTTTAATGGCAGTTTTATCCATCACTTTATTATAAAAGGGCAAATTATCAAAGGGCAATCTAGTTTGTTTCTTCATAAGTAAAAATCTCCATATTTTCATGAGTAGGATTAAGCAATGGGTCCAAGCCGATTATTCGAAGGCTTCCTCGATCTCTATATCTGCACTAATGAAAAAATCATAAGATCAATAACATTAGATCCTGAGAGCTGGTAGTGATTTCTTTGGGTGTTCAAAACAGGCAAACCCTTGTATGGCTTCTTCCATTTCTCGATTGAAACGAGTACGACCAACAGTTGTTCGAATGTATATATTAAGGATTTCCCCCATTCTACCTTTTCTTATTCGATAATGTTCATGGATTTCGTGGAAAGTACCCAAAGATTCGTATTGAACTTCGATAGGGGCTTCTTGGTTTACTGAGGTAATGATACGTAAATCCAATTCCCCCCACCGGAGCCATAAGGGGCTGTATAAGTCAATTCGTTTCTGTCGGTAAGCTCTGAGCACATCATCATAACTATAAAAGGAAGGTTTCTTACAAGAAAAGCTTTTCTTTTCCGAGTGATACGGATGGTACCTATTCCCGTAAATACCTTGACTATTTTCGACCGTTGATATATAAAGCCCAAGAAGCATATCCTGAGTTGGTATAGAAATAGGATCCCCGATAGCTGGAGACAAAAGATTTGTCTCAGAAAACATGAGTAAACGAGCTTCTGCTCTAGCTTCCAGAGATAAAGGTACATGGACAGCCATCTGATCTCCGTCAAAGTCTGCATTAAATCCTCCACAAACCGATGGATGTAAACGAATGGCACGTCCTTCTACTAAAATAGGTTGAAACGCTTGTATTCCCAATTTGTGTAAGGTAGGTGCTCGATTCAACAATACGGGATGTCCTTGCATAACCTCTTGAAGTACTTCCCATACAATGGGTCCCTTATCTCGAATCATACTTTTAGCAGCTCTTAGGTTGGGAGCAATATGTCGTCCAATGAGACTACGAATTACAAATGCTTGAAAAAGCTCTATTGCTATTTCTGAGGGTAATCCACATTGGTACAATGATAGAAAGGGACCCACCACAATAACGGAACGACCTGAATAATCAACTCGTTTGCCTAGTAAATTTTCACGAAATCTTCCCTCTTTGCCTTCGATCACATCTGAAAACGATTTATAAGGCCTATCATGACTGTCTCTCATTGGTTGTCCGCAGATACCATTATCAAGAAGTGCATCTACGGCTTCCTGGATCAATTTTTTTTGACAAATAACAAATGACTCAGATCCACTTCTTGCTAATAAATTTGTAAGAGTATTATTCCGATTGATAACTCTTCGATAAAGTTCATTTAGATCTGACGAGGTAATAAGTCCACCTTCACCTAATTGAACGATTGGCCTCGGTTCGGGAGGAAGAACTGGTAATAGGCATAAGACCATCCATTTTGGTTCTATATTTGTTCGGAGAAAATGTTTAGCCAATTTAATGCGTCCAACCAGAAAATCCTTTCTTCTTCGAATTTTTTCATCCTCCCATCTATCCACAGTGGATTCTTGGTTCTCCTCCAATCTATTCCATTTCAATTCCACCAAGTTCTTCCATTCCATATGTGAACGATCTATAATCATTTGCAGATCCAGACCCGTTAGTTGTTCCCCGATAGCATCTCCCCCAGTAGCTATTTCTCTCTCTTTAAATGTTCCAGAACCCCGAGCAAAGAGGTAATGAGGACGAGCAGAGAGGTAATGAGGAATAATATCTTTCCAGGATTGAATCTCATAATTGAATGTACCCCGTGATCTCAATAAAGTTGGTTTTTTAGCTATGGGCCTAGCAAGAAAAAGATTTGGATAGGTTATTCTAAGATTTCCCCCCCCTCAGGATCGGACGTGAAAGTTTCCTCTCATCCGGCTCAAGTAACTATAAAAAAAAAGATGAAAAAAAACTCTTTTTCGCTCTGAAGAGAGATCGCTACTCTCTGCTCAAGTTCCAAGTGAAATTGAGTATTCCTTTATGTTATGATTCTACAACATAGATATGGAATTATTGAGCAGTCTCCTCCCTTCCGAACAATACTTTTCTTCTTGAAAGACCTTCAATTAGGGATTTACTTGTCTTTATCTCGTTCCATTTGATCCTTTAGGTTCCTGCTTGCTTTGCTTTACTTCGATGGTTACAATACTATTGATCGAAGCATATGTGCGATGAATAGACTCCTATAGCCATATCTTCGGTCCGGAATACCTCTATTCAGGGCTAACCCAAATAAAAGAGAAGAGAATGACTTTCAAATTCCATTATCTGAAAGAAGTGTTTTCACAAAGTTCAATTAGCAATTTGATACAGAATATCTAAACCCTGGACTAATTCCTCTTTCTCAACATCTTGAAAAGATGCTTATAATTCTGAGCTTCATGCTACTCCTCCAGAGGGGCATGTCAGAGCTAAAGGCATCCCAATGAGATTTAATAGGATGACAGTTCCTGATTACGGATCTGTATGATCGGAACTTGTGATCAAGTCACACATCGCAATATACTGGACCTTCTAATTCTTTCCGAGTTTTAGCTAATAGATTCGCAATATAACTGGGAAGGCGTTTCAAATACCATACGTGAACCACCGGACATGCCAGTTTAATGTATCCCATTTGATATCTTCGAATTCGAGAATCAACGAATTCAACTCCACATTGTGTGCAAAATTTTGAGTCTATCTTCTCATTTCCGATCCCTGGAGAATTTCCACAAGCACAAACTCTACTTTTGATAGGTCCAAAGATTCTTTCACAAAACGATCCATCTCTTTCTGGTTTATTAGTTTCATAATGTAGAGTATAAGGTTTAGTCACCTGTCCAACTATCTCGCCATTAGGTAAAATTTTTTCGGACCAAGCACAAATCTGTTCGGGAGAAGCTAATCCAATTCGAAGTTGTTGATGTTTATTCTGTTCAATCATAAAAGATCTCAATTTATTGTGATCAAACTTCCTCTCTATCTATCTGAAAGTCTTTCTCAGATATAATAGCATGATTCAATTCTAGAGCTAAAGATCGTAATTCTCGAATGAGCAATCGGAAAGATTCTGGAGCAGTGTCAGGTTTAGGTATTGGCCCTCCAGTGATAATGGCACCAAGTACTTCATTACGAGTTCTAATATGGTCAGATTTGAGAGTAAGCATCTCTTGTAAAATATAAGCAACACCAAAACCTTCTAGAGCCCAAACTTCCATTTCTCCTATTCGTTGCCCCCCTCGTTTGGATTTTCCTCTAAGAGGTTGTTGTGTAACCCGTGCATAAGGTCCACTCGAACGTGCATGTATTTTCTCATCAACTTGATGACTCAATTTCGACATATAAGCTTTTCCTATTGTAACAGGTTGTTCAAAAACAGCTCCTGTTCTTCCATCAATTAATCTATGTTTTCCAGGATGATCTGGTTCGAATACCCATGGATTAGCTGTTTGCTCACTAGCTTTATAAAGTTCAGGAAACACTAGTTTTCTCGAAGCTTCTCGCTCGTATTTTTCGTCAAAAGGTGTTATTCTATAATGTTTGTTCATCAGGTTTCCTGCTAAACCGGGCAAACATTCAAAGATCTGTCCTACATTCATTCGTGAAGGTACCCCTAATGGATTCAATACCATATCAACTGGTATTCCATTTTGCAAATAGGGCATATCTTGTCTCGGCAAAATTATTGAAATAATACCTTTATTACCATGCCTTCCAGCTACTTTATCACCCACTTGTATCTTACGTTTTTGTGATATATATACGTGGACTGTTTCCGCATTATCACCGGAATCATCTACTCTATTGATCCATCTCACGTCGATAACTCGACCCTTTCCACCTATAGGTGCTCTGAGACAACTTTCTCTCGCAGTCGATACCTCAATACCAAATATGGTTTGTAATAATCTTCCTTCTGGGGTACATAAGGATTCTTCTGTTGTTTGAGGCGTTAATTTACCTACCAAAACATCACCTGTTTCTATCCAAGATCCTAGCATTACAAGACCATTTTCGTCCAAATGACGAAGTGAATGAGCATCTAAATGAGGTATTTCTCTAGTGATTCTTTCAGGACCCTGGCTCGTCATACAGATTTCAATCCTGTATCTTACGATATGGAAAGAGGTATAAATATCTTCGTATACCAGACGTTCACTAATTAGTATTGCGTCTTCGAAATTGTATCCTTCCCATGGCATATAAGCTACTAAAACGTTTTTTCCCAAAGAGAGTTCTCCCCCTACCGTAGTTGCACCATCCGCCAGAATTTGTCCCTTCTTTACACATTCCCCTTGACGAACTTGAGGTTTTTGATGCGTACAAGTATTTGTATTAGAACGTTGATATATAACCGATTCTGTTCGTACAGTGTCTCCATTAATCGATGAAGTTATATTTACAGCATCGATATACTCGATCCTTCCCTCTTGTGTAGCTATAGCTACACTTCCTGAATCTAGAGCTGCTTGACCTTCCAACCCAGTTCCGGCAATGCACTTCTCGGGTCGAAAAAGTGGAACTGCTTGACGCTGCATATTAGAACCCATTAGAGCGCGATTAGCATCATTATGTTCGAGAAAAGGAATAAGGGAAACTCCAACGGAAAAATATTGGAAAGGAAAAATACTTCTAAAATGGATTTGTTCCCATGCAATAACTATAAATTCTTGTCGGTATCGAGCTGGAGTAATTTGTTCCTCTTGAATTCCTTGATTTAACGCCAAAGAATTTCCCGTAGCTATCCGATAGTATTCATCCTCATCTTCTCCCGGTAATAGATAAACCATATGTTCTTCTCTCGATCTCTCGGAAATCTTATAGAATGGACTTTGTAAAGAACCACAATCACCAATCTTTGCATGAATAGATAATGATGAAACAAGTCCAGCATTCATTCCTTCGGACGTATCGATTGGACAAATACGCCCATAATAACTGGGATGAATATCCCGTGTCCGAAAACTAGCAGTTCGCCCTGTTAAGCCCCCAGGGCCTAAATGGCTCAATTTTCGCCCATGAGCTATTTCCGTCAATGGATTAGTTTGATCCAAAAATTGGGATAAGGGGTGTGAACCAAAAAAATCTTGAAAAGTGTTTTTGAATAGAGTTGAAGTGACCAAGTTTTGAGGAGTTGATCTACGCTTGGTTGCTCCGTGTATAGTTCTTCGAACTGTATCTTCTAAATGACCTAGAGTTAATCTAAATTGATTCTGTAATAAATCTGCTACAGAACGAATACGTCGATTTCTGAGGTGATCTATATCATCGAGTGTACCCATTCCAAATTTCACCCCAATAAGGTAATCCACAGCAGCCAATACATCTTGTGGTAATGAAAAAATCTCGTTCTCAGGTATATCAAGGTTCAGTTTTTGGTTCAGATTTCGTCGACCAATCTTTCCCAATTCACATCTTTGTCGGAAAAATTTTTCTTGCAATTCTTTACATAGAGACTCGGAAAATACCAAATCGCCACTTACACAGTAGAGTTTTTTGTAAAACTCCAGAATGGCTTTTTCCCTCGACCAGAGATATTCCTCCCGCTCCCACCTCTCCTTTTTCTTCAATAAAAATAAAAATCTTTTGGGATAGTGAGTATTGTCCAGAATCTCTTCGAGATTTAAACCCATAGCTGATAATAGAACTGGAATAGATATTTTTCGTTTTCTGCTTACACGAGCCCATATCCTTTCTCCTACATCGATCTCTAATTTCGATCTTCTTCCCCAATCTGAAATCAAAGTGCCAGTATATATATAATTTATTCTATTATGGTCTAATTCTGAACGGTAATAAATACCAGGACTTATTAATATTTGATTCACCACGATTCTGTAAATCCCATTTACTACAAATGTTCCATGGGAATTCATTAAAGGAATATTTCCGAGAAATACAGTTTGTTTCTGTATCTTTCTACTATTCCTCCGAATCGATCTTGCTGGTACATATAATTCAGAGTAATATGTAAGGGACTGATATACAGCATCTCTCTCTTTGATGAAAGGTTCTGCTAATTCATATTCATTACCAAAAAGACTGAATTCAATTTCTTTATCTGTATCCTCAATTTTTGGAAAATTATGAAGTTCTTCCATCAAGCCCTGATCGATAAAACGACAAAATCCTTCAAATTGTATCTTACCAAATTCAGGGATTGTAAACGCTCCCTCATTTTCATCTAATCGCATTGGAAGTTTCCCATCTGTAGAAAAATCTATTTAATTATTCCCGATTGATCTATATGGATCAATCCGACAAAAAAGATTCGGATGTATATTAAGTGTTCACTATATCCCATGAAATTCTACCCGTATCCAGATATACTTCCAATTAGAAAAAAAAAGGATAAGGAAGAGGTACTTTGATACTTTCATCCAACCACGTGAAATGGAGCTATGAACAAATGAATCAAACCATTCTTAAATGTGAATCTTACTTAGAAAATTTCCTAATGAAAATAGCCAGATCGAAAGACGGATAACAAATTAGATCCATTTCCTTTATGGTTGACTTTAGCATACATCTCATACTATACTTAAAGGACGGACGAATGACTTGAAAGGACAAATGATTCGACCTGTCCATGGGATTCCCATATCTCGGCGACATAGCCAAGCGGTAAGGCAGAGGACTGCAAATCCTCCATCCCCAGTTCGAATCCGGGTGTCGCCTTAAGTAAATGGAAGGAAAAGTCTTTATTTCCATTACAGAACCTCTGGAGACATATTGGTACATATTACCAATATAGATAGTGAGTTACGTACATTTGATCCCGATTCCGTCTGAATGTACGACCCTCGAGTTAGTTATAGTAATTCGTTGGTCAATGAACAAATGGATTTATTGATCTCTCATATCAGCTCGAACGTCAGTTCAGTAACGTTCAGAATGCAAAGGTGGACCATTCATTTCCATTTCAACTTTGCACTATGGTTAATAGTTCCCTTATCATCTCGATGATGAAATCATTATTTTTTAGAGAACATGATCCGTATGGATATAGTCGGTATAACTTGGGCTGCTTTAATGGTAGTTTTTACATTTTCCCTTTCACTCGTAGTATGGGGGAGAAGTGGGCTATAATGGTAATGCTTAAGAATCAATTATTGCGTCATGCATGATAATATATTCTGTTTCATAAGGATCCAGTAATATTGAATCTTCGTTCCAAATTGAAAAACTCTCCATGGAATTATTTCCTCTTTATCCCCGTAAGGGATGTGCGTAATCCCTTATTATTATCATTTTCCTATTCCTATGACAAATCTGATCTGATTTTCTCCAACAGGTTTTCATTCATTGGTTCTTTTCTAGAATGAGTCGAGAATCTAGTTTCTTCCACTGAAGAACGATCTCTCTTCTCTTTCTTAGTAGGAATAGAAAGAGTCCCTGTTTTATTGGATGGTTCCGAATTGATCGGATCTGATATGAATTTCGTTCTCGGGAAAATATGGGACATAAGTCATAGATTCCTTTGTTTTTTCTTATACCATTTCAAGTTCCATATCTAATATGTGCTAGAAAACAATGTTCGTACCGGAAAAAGATGTTCAACTTTGATCCTAAAAAATCCGCAAGTACGTTCAGAATTACGGCTGTCTGCATTGGGTCTATTTTTCCAGGAGCAGAAAGAAGGTGATCAGCTCTGCGATTTTATGGTACGAGGTCCTTCATCCCACATTTACCATATATGGATAAGTACCATTAAGATCTATTTATCCATATATGGGTGTAGAAGAAGAAATAGTACAAAAGAAAAGGTCAGATATTCTTTTCCTCCGTACTACTTTTTTCTTTTCAAAAGAAATTAAAAAGCAATCCCTACCCTGTATTGTTGTAGATATTAAAAAGCTAATACCCTACCCTGTATTGTTGTAATATTATAGATCTCATAACCTATTTTATACTTATGATTTGGATCATAAAGATCTATCTAGTGATCAGCAATCACTTTATTTTCATAAAAATCAATTGCTTCCACTGCTTGCACTGGCCGTTTTGACGTAAGGGATAAGTAGAAAAGCAGTAGGAATTGCAAGGAACATTAGAACAGCAATAAATCCAAGGTTATTTACTTCCATGATCTCCTGATTTTCACTTTGTTCCAAAATAGCTCGAGATTTTATCTCATAGAGATGAATGAATCTTTCAAGATTCCATCTCATAGAGATGAATGAATCTATTCAAGATCCATGAAATAGATGTATTTTATCTATGGAATCGGTTCGAGTAACGGAATCTAACTAATGGATTTAAATTATCCGATGGAAATAGTATAATCTAAATAGTCTTATCATAGGATTACTTTTGATAAGACTATTAGCATCAGAAAACGTTCCGATCAACACATGTCTTTATCATTTCGAAAGAAAGAATAGGATTCGTACGAATAAGAACCTTCTGCTACTCCAAAAACGTTCGTCAGACATGAGAGATATTTTGCTTGGATCTCCACGATTTAGATGGAATCGTGAATCTATCCCGCTCCGGTGATGATATGGACGAATCCCAAGGCCCACCCATGACCCTGGAATGATGGTGATTATATAGATAGCTATCCCATGGTAGATTACATTCATTTTATTTTTCACTCTTCTACGGGGATTAAGAGCTTAATTTATTAACTTATTGGATCGGGACTGACGGGGCTCGAACCCGCAACTTCCGTCTTGACAGGGCGGTACTCTAACCAATTGAACTACAATCCCAATACACTACATACAGTTCACCTACTATTGGATCATATTTATTCTATGATAGGTGCTAGATAGATCGTATAGATTATGCGAGTGCTAGGTCGATGAAATATCTTATCCTTCTCTTTCATTTTTGAAATGTATCCATTCATTTCATTTGGAATTGGGCATCTACGATATGAACAGATATCGATGTCGGGGTTCAATAACCAATTATCTTTTCATTCATGATTGGCATGAAGATAACCATACCGATAGATTGGTATTGATGATATTGGTTGGGTCGAGCTGGATTTGAACCAGCGTAGGCATATTGCCAACGGATTTACAGTCCGTCCTCATTAACCACTCGGGCATCGACCCAGGAACAATAAAGTAATTGAAAGTCTTTAGGTTAAAGATACCTAACGAATGGATCATGGTACCCCTAGGGGAAGTTGAATCCCCGTTGCCTCCTTGAAAGAGAGATGTCCTGGGCCACTAGACGATAGGGGCCACCAATCCAATCTTTATAATATGAAAGTGGTCAGGAGGTTGTCAATAGTATGACCAGAATTCTGGGTTTCCTCAATTTTTTTTTTTTTTCAATAAACTTGCCTATCGAGAAGTAGTCTCTCAATAAATTACTTATTGCAACTAACAACTCAAAAAATTTTCTGAATCTCTATTTGTTATCCATCGGCCCAGTTCCCAGAAAAACCTTTCTGGATTCAAATTATACAGAATGTTTCATGCTGTATAATTTGAATCATTATCCATACGGCCCAGTTCCCAGAAAAACCTTTCTGGATTCAAATTATACAGAATGTTTCATGCTGTATAATTTGAATCATTTTAATAGTGAATGGAGCTTATCATTCTCTGATCAAAGTTATACGGAAAAGACTAAAAAAAAAAAGAGAAATGGGTTGGTTGGACAAAAGATCGATCTGTATGTTACAATCAGATCGTTGCGGGTATAGTTTAGTGGTAAAAGTGTGATTCGTTACATTATCAACTCGAATAATAGAAGGATCTTTTACATGGATCAAAGATCCATCTAAAGCTCTATTTCCGGATAGGTTCAAACCCTCCCCTATGAATACCATCCAGAGTTAATATGTTACACAACTTCATATACTTTACGTTTCCATATTAGAGTATAGTGCTTCACTTCTTTCCATTAAAACAAATGCCCGTTGGTGTTCCAAAAGTGCCTTTCCGAGCCCCTGGAGATGAAGATGCAACTTGGGTCGACTTATACAACCGACTTTATCGAGAGAGATTACTTTTTTTGGCTCAGGATATAAATCACGAGATTGCAAATCAACTCATGGGTCTCATGGTATATTTGAGTGCAGAAGATGCAAATAAAGATATTTTCTCATTTATCAACTGTCCCGGCGGATCAGTAATACCAGGGGTAGGTCTTTTCGATATGATGCAAGTAATAGTACCAAATGTGCATACAATATGCATGGGGGTAGCTGCTTCAATGGGATCTTTCATCCTAATCGGGGGAGAAATTACTAAACGTATGGCATTACCTCACGCTAGGGTTATGATCCACCAACCTGCTAGTTCCTATTATGACGGACCAGCCGCAGAGTTTCATAACGAAGCGAAACACATAACGATGCTTCGCAATTACATAACCAAATGTTATATAGAAAGAACGGACAACCCCGAAGAGGTCATTCAACGGGATCTGGACAGAGATGTTTTTATGTCAGCAACAGAAGCCCGAGCTTATGGCATTGTTGATACCGTAGCGGAAGGTTGATCTTATAGCGGAAGATCCTCTTTTGAATTTATTTTTATAATGAACTGTAAACTGTGATCTCTTTGTTCCTTTTCAAAAAAAAAAAGGAAAGGAAAAAAAAAGGGGGGGGGGTAAAGTTATTCATTTCATAATAACCTGATATGGTATGGTTAGGATCAATCCGAACCAGTTGATTCCGCATACAATAAAGCTAGAATGCCCACTATTCAACAACTTATTAGAAATGCAAGACAGCCAATAGAGAATAGAAAAAAATCTCCTGCTCTTCGAGGATGTCCTCAGCGTAGAGGAGTATGTGCTAGGGTGTATGTGCGACTCGTTTGGATCATAAACTGAAACAGACTGGGAAATTTTTACAACGGAATAACATAAGAATTTTCCCGCTGTAATCAAGTACAGCTCCATCATCTAACCTTACCGGGGATGAAATTTATGGTTTCCATTGGTGCAAATCCAATCACCTTGATGTGGGATGAAAAGCAATTCCTCATTGGTAGCGAATGGTCATCAATCCATTGAGCGGGGAAATCATGCAAATTGAAGAAGCATAAAGTTTATGCTCATATTGCCGCGAGAACGGAACAACAGGGTCAGCTACCTGGCCAACCCCAGAATTACATGTCGTTACTGTATTAATAGATCTTGTAATGAGAGTATTTATTACTTAATGATTCAAGAGTAGAGCTGGAGATGGTAAACCATACAAGTTACCAATAACATACTCATATCCTATTTTGGAAATAAATAAAAGGCTCCGGCGTATAGAGAGGACCTTACCGTTGGAGAAAGAACCATAGAAACGATGAAACCCATGATTTTTTCTCATTCTCAGTGCAAGGTCCCAGCCCTTGCCTACCAGGAAGATGCCTATCCAAAGGGAATTATGGTTGGGAAGGTTGCAGTAGCAAAAGCCATTGGAACTTTTATTTTCTAAATAAGAAGAATCAGTGTTATTCTCAATGAACCAAACAAATGACTAACCAAGAAAAAGATTAGCGATTCAAACTTCAATGACCAGAGTGAAACGTGGATACATAGCCCGAAAACGTCGGAAAAAAATTCTTGCATTTGTATCAGGCTCTCGAGGGGCCCATTCAAAACTTTTTCGAACTGCTAACCAACGGAAAGCTAGAGCCTTAGTTTCCGTCCACCGAGATAGAGGTAAACGCAAGAGAGATCTTCGTCGTTTGTGGATTACTCGGATCAATGCAGCAGCCCGTGCCAATGGGGTTTCTTATAACAGATTCATCCAATATTTGTACAAGAGGCAGTTGCTTCCAAATCGTAAAACACTTGCACAAATAGCTGTATTAGATAGTAATTGTTTTTCTACCATCTTGAAGAACTTATCGTATGATGAAATAAATAGGTAAAGATGGAATGGATAGAACAGATTATCCCGGAGAATTCCCTCCGGGAAGGTCGAAACATTTCAAAATTTTTCAATATTGGATTGGAAATGAACGAAAAGAATTCAATCCAATTCTTTTCCAAAAATGAAATCCTGTCGACTTTTTCAACAATAGACTCAAGATCTGCATCTTTATCAAACAGATATCCCAGCTCCGATTTGATTAAGGAGTAGGCTTATTTCCACGGATTCAATTAGTTCTCATTATAAAGAAAAGGTAACAAAGATAGAATACGAGCTCGTTTAATAGCGTTAGTCATTAGACGTTGTTGTTTTGAAGTTAATCTATTCACTCGGCCGGATAATATTTTTCCTTGCTCACTAATAAATCGACTAATTAGGCTCATATTTTTATAATCGATCCGATCTCCCGACCTAATTGGTGACAAATGTCTACGAATTGGTTTCAAATGTCTACGAATTGGTTTCAAATGTCTACGAAAAGATCGCTTGGGTTTATCCATAGTTTGTTTCATGAACCTTTTGAAAATATTGTTCCATTAAAGATCTTGTGGAAATACCATTTCTTTTTATATCTGTGATCTATTCCTATCCCTGGGTAGGAGTAGTACGTTTAATCAATCTCTTTTTTTTATCTCTCCATGAATGGTATGCTTGTAACAATAGGGACAAAATTTATTTGATTCCAATCGAATAGGTGTATTGCGTCGATTTTTCCGAGTCGTATATCTAGAAATCCCCGGGAATCTTTTATAAACACTATCTTGGGTACAACTAGTGCACTCCAAAGTAATTGTTACTCTTATATCTCCGCTCTTGGCCATAAACTTACTCTGAATATTGGGTCTACTTTGCTTTTCGACCTGAAAAAGAAAAAGGGAAAAAGGAATAGAAGTTGATAGCCGGAGATCCTACGGTGAAACATTTGAAAGTAAAAAAATGATTGATCAGGAGTTTTCAGTTGTACTTACAAAAGTAAATGTGGAAAGAATATTTAGATCGATATTTCTACTTGAATTTTACCCCCTTCACCCCTAAACTTAGATCTTTTTTGGGCTGAATGCACTAATTTATCCAAGAGGGAGGAGAAGTCAATCTAGCACAATCTTTTTTCCCTTGGCTTTAAGGGGAGGAAAAAAATTAAAAAGAGGGAAAAGTCAAAGTCAGAGCATCTGGAAAAAAACGATTGATTTCTATCACTAGGCCGGCTAAAAAGCTGCAACATAAAATAGCTAACACAGGCGCTGTGGAAAGATAGGTCTTTAGATCTTGCATTGTAAATTCTCCTTATTGATCATAATGTGTAAGTGATTCGATCGTATCAATAGTTATGAATCCTAGGAAAAACTCGGAACTGATTAATATATGGATAATGTGATCCGGGCTGTGGTCCTATTTATAGAACAGGAAAAAGATGTTTCATCACCATAATGAATAGTGATCTTCTAGATAATCGACCCTACATGCATGTATAAAGTCTTTTCACTCACGAGAACGAAGAGAAATGAAGGTGGGAAAATGTGGGAAACAGATTTCGAATTCTATAAAATAAAATTGTCTAATGATTAGAAGGGATGTAGCGCAGCTTGGTAGCGTGTTTGTTTTGGGTACAAAATGTCGCAGGTTCAAATCCTGTCATCCCTACCTTTCCCTTCTTTTCTATGGAAAGAAAGGAACGAAAGATCATTTGATATCGATTCGACGGGAACATCAAATAATTGAATCATATCAGATGCGAAAGTATTTGACTCTAAGAGTATAAACAAAAGGTATTTTCCTTTATCTACGAATATGAAAGAAAGCGCTCTTAGTTCAGTTCGGTAGAACGTAGGTCTCCAAAACCTGATGCCGTAGGTTCAAATCCTACAGAGCGTGATTCTGTTCCTATCAAATCCAACCCTCTAAATTATCGAGAATTCATTCCAACTGGAACGAGCAATGGAATCTGACCTCCCAGGAAAAGTAGGAGGCCAATGAAATTGGAGGATATTCCAGGATCAAATATCCAATTGATCACCACGTCGGTATTGTGAATATGCAGTTACGAATAATCCGGCCAAAGTTATAGGAATTAGACCTAACACAATTCCGGATGGCAAAGCCTCAATCATTTCGATTCTACGGAATAAGTAGGGATAATAGCTATACTGGATAGTACCCTGAATTTGCTATGAATCTCAATGATCAGAAATTGATATAGAGAGAATAAACTAAATTATTGAAATTGAAATAGTGAACTGAGAGGGTTTCCCCTTCCTTCATTTTGAATAAGTTGTATCTTGCTCGAACTAATGAATAGGACTAGGGTGAAAATGATAGAAGCCAATAAGAAACCGAAATAACTAATTATAGTTATAGTAGGCGTGGAAGGACTGAATGAAATATGGTTTATACATATCTTCATGAGACAATTACCTAAATTTTTATTTTCGTAACCTCGAGATCAGAATACAAAAGATCAATTGTCCCGATTCGTACCAATTCAGGATCCTATACTATAGGATATGTATGAATGAACATGGATGAGAGGAGATCTATGGTAGAAATCTCTTCATTATCCTAGAAATCCTCACATTCATCGAGCAACTAATGAATAGCACCCGCGAATCCCTTCACAAATTGTCGAATGTAATCTTCTTACAGGGTTAATGAATTCTCAATCAGTACGATTGGATCACCTGGCATTATCTTTTTACCAGTAGCTATCAGAGACTGGACCGGAAGAAACCTATCTACATATATAGCCAAAGTTTTGTGAATTTCACGTTTAGGTGTAAGAATATGAATATCCAGTTTGTCCTTTCATTTCTAGATCTTATTGATCCAATCATTCGACCCTCTAGACGGATTAGGTTTTTTCAATATTCATTCTTAGAGCCAGTAGAACCCGATATTACAGAAATTACTGCAAGGAGTAACTCGTAATTTCACATAGCTAAAATTGACTAGGTTCTATTGCACTATCCACTTGGTTTTAGCTAATGAGTAACGCCTACTCGTTAATACAAGGTACTATATAATAAGTCTGCGGCATAACTCCATCTGCGCCGGATACTATTGGAAAAGCAACATATATCTGCGTAGCACCAATGATCCCCGTGCAATCTGAATTACTGAGGTCATCTACACGGGCATAATTTCATGTCGGAATGAAAAAGGAAGAAGTACACAAGTATCATATTCATGTCGGAATGAAAAAGGAAGAAGTAAAAGTATCATATTCTGGATGAGTTGTGCGGCACTCATCCTCTTTTTCGGTTCTAAAGCCACCTGTATGTAGAAGCTAATTTCAATCGAAAATTTTCACGGTCTATGCAATTGTTACAACATCGATTGAGGGGGTTCCTTACGCCCGAACCTAGGAACGCAATATTCTCTTATTTCTGTTGGGATTCAGTCGCCCAAACAGAGATAGAATAACTGCTGGCAGGAACAGAATCATTCTCCTTTTGATACTCATCAAAATTGTATTGCTGTGTCAGAAGAAAGCTAGCTATACTGGTCCAGTTATAGACTTCAAAGATACCCTTGGTATAACATTGACAATCAAACAAGGATTGGAGAAGATATCAGTAGTTTTCCATTTCCTGATCTCTATCTTTCATGGGATCAATTCCCCCTTGATTGACTTTACAATAATATTTGGAGCTGAGCATGTCTGGGAATACGGGAGAACGCTCCTTTGCTGACATTATTACTAGTATTAGATACTGGGTCATCCATAGCATTACCATACCTTCTCTATTCATTGCAGGTTGGTTATTTGTCAGCACGGGTTTGGCTTATGATGTGTTCGGGAGCCCCCGGCCAAATGAGTATTTCACAGAAAGTCGACAAGAGGTTCCATTAGTAACTGGCCGTTTCGATCCGTTAGAGCAACTCGATGAATTTACTAGATCTTTTTAGGAGGCACTAATGACTTTAGATAGAACTTTTCCAATTTTTACAGTTAGATGGTTGGCCGTTCACGGGCTAGCTGTCCCTACAGTTTTTTTCTTGGGATCAATATCGGCAATGCAGTTCATCCAACGATAAACTCTATACTAAAGGAAGAGGAAGTATGTAGATATGAAACCACCGAACCCGACGAACCCGAACGACCAAAATGTTGAATTGAATCGTACCAGTCTCTACTGGGGGTTGCTACTAATTTTTGTACTTGCTGTTCCATTCTCCAATTATTTTTTCAATTAGGAAAAATGAGAATATTATCACTCCATTCGAAGAGATCCAATACGCATAATTATCTATGCTATGACTGTTTATGTCTCGAGTATGCCCACTTAATAAAATGTGAAAGGGAGTAAGATAAATGGCCGATACCACTGGAAGGATCCCTCTTTGGTTGATAGGTACTGTAACTGGTATTATCGTGATTGGTCTACTGGGTATCTTTTTCTATGGTTCATATTCCGGATTAGGGTCATCCCTATAGTAGGGGAAATGCACTTACTGTGGGAAATAGTATACATGCGAAAGTGAAAAATCGATAAGGCCTTACCCTTCAAAGAAGGGTAAGGCCTTATCGAAATCTCTTTTTGAGATTCTTTCTATATTAATATGAATTAGAAGATAAGATTCGTACAAATACAATGACTCTTTCATTTACTTCATTCAATGTCTTTCAGTCAAGTGATGAGTCAATCTATTCTTCCGCTATATGATCGGAAAAAAAATTTGGATCGATCCAATTTCAATCTCTGTCGAAGGAACCACAGAAAAACGGAGAATATTAAGTACTAAATATTTGCTCATTTCTCTGATGGGAGATTATGCAAAGTTTTTGTAAAAACCCGAACTATGAGAATATAAATTTGCAGATATAATATTTTCTTCTCTTATTTTGGCTTACAAAATAAAAGAGGAGGAAAAACACCTTTTATTCATTTTATCTCATTAGGAACAAACCCTATCAAAAGTTTTATAGGTTTTTTTTTTTTTTTCATGAGTGATATTGCCCCTTACTTGTCTGCTCTTCCTTCTTTAGGAATTTGAAGCTTCCTCAGTTCAGTATAGCGTACAAAATAATCTTAAATTTACGAAGGAATTGACGAATAGGACAGGATCGGAAACCCAATTAGTTCCTCTTATCCCGAGGAAAACCGGACAATTTATTCGACTCTTTTCGACGAAGAATAATAGATAAAGAATGGGATCAGAGAAAATAGGAATCTTCTCCAAGATTGCTTAGTTATTCTCCTCATCTCTCCTCCCTGCGATCTATCTCTATTTTACGGATAAGAAAAGAAGGGAATGGCATGTATATAGTACACGATATAGCATATGGGGATCGTTCAACAAGTTGATCTGTCCAGTGCTATATAGTATCACGATATAGCATATGGGGATCGTTCAACAAGTTGATCTGTCCAGTGCTTATGTATCCCTATTTCAAATTTAGATATATCTACATGAACATTTTATCAAGAATATATAAGGGAGAAGAAGGAGAAAAGGCTCTCCATCTCCGAAGGGGTATTCATTTTTGAATCAATCAGTAAACTTCATGTTCAAAAATCTATGGACCTAAAGATTCATCTCGGCCAATTGAACTTTTTCAAATTGTTTCTTCTTAAGGACCAAAAATATCTGTGCCAGAATGACAGATGCTAAGAATAATAAAAGACCTTTAACACGTAATGGATCTTGAAGTACTATCTCTGCATCTCCTTGACCAAATCCACCCATATTAGGGTTATTCGTTAATGGCTGATCGACCTTGATCAATTCGCCTTCTGAAATAAGAAGCTCCGGTCCTGGAGGTACAATGTCAACCACTTGCCCACCGTCTGATTTATTATCGATAGTTATCTCATATCCACCCTTTTCTTTACGTAAAATTTTGCTAACTCTTCCTGTTGCTGAAGCACTATAGACCGTATTGTTGCTCTTACTCCCGTCGGGATAAATTTGTCCTCTTCCTCTATTACCACCCACATATATGGGATATTTCAGGAAGTGAGCTTCTTTATCAGTAGCAGGATCTGGTGAAAGGATGGGGAATACAAGTTCACTATATTTTTGACCAGGAACAGGACCTATTACAATAATGTTTTTTTGATTGGGACGATAGTTCTGAAAATAAAGATTACCCGTCTTTTGTCTAATCTCAGGGGAAATACGATCCGGAGGAGCTAATTCAAAGCCCTCGGGTAAAATTAGAACAGCTCCTACATTTAAAGCCCCTTTCTTGCCATTAGCAAGAACTTGTTTCATTTGCGTATCATAGGGGATCTTAACAATTGCTTCAAATACGGTATTGGGAAGCACGGACTGTGGAACCTCAATATCCACAGGTTTTTTTGCCAAGTGACAATTGGCACATACAATACGTCCAGTGGCTTCTCGGGGATTTTCATAACCCTGCTGTGCAAAAATGGGATATGCATTCGAAATGGATGTCCGAGTTATGATATGTATCATGACCAGGACGGAAATTAACCGAGTCATCTTTTTCGTCCATTCATAAGTATTTCTATTTTGCATGGTTCAATTATGGGTTCCAAATCATTTTTCGGGTGAGAGTAGGTAGCTATCATAGTTACCTGTCAAAAATTCTGCTACTATATTGATTCAACAAAACCTAAAAATAAGAAATCGGAAGTCTCGCACCAGGAGAAGAATGAAGGGGAGGAATAGCTAATTCCTGAACACGGAAAACACTTTATTATTCTGTTTCAATTGTTTCGGCCGTAGAAAAAAACCTACCTATTCTTTATTCATTCATCGAATGATAAATTACTACAAGTGAAGGAGATATACGATTGAAACGACGGAAGATCCAATATTTCAGAATCGTATCTAAGATGACTGGAAAAGTTGAAACAAGACCAGATATGATTCGTTCATTATGGGCAAATCCATAATTTTCGGAGATCGAATCGATCATCAGTTCCCAACCATGGGGTGAATGAAACCCAATACATAGATCGGTTGCTAAAAGAATTAGAAAAGCTTTCATTGTATCGCTCAGACTATAGAAGAATTCTTGGATCCAAGAATTGATAATGGCAAGTTGATTCTTACCCAGAATGAGATAAGCACTTATAAAAGCAAAACCTATTAGATTTGTTAATAAATGTGAGATTATCTGGATACAATCTTCATTGTACATTTCGACCAATTGGATCGTTTCTTTGTGAATCTCTATACGAAGATCCTGTGAATGTGTTCCCGAAGAATCTTCCACCATTCTTTCTAACAAGAATAGTTCTTCTATTTTCTCAAATCTTCCCAGAGCATTTTCTTCCTGGAGATAATAAAAAATTTGATGAGATTTACCCGTATTCCACCAATTTGTAACCCAAGGCTCCAAACCTTTCCGTAATGAAATAGGAATTACCCAAGGCAGTCCTACTAAACATGCGAGATATCGTAGGGAAGCTGATGCTTTATATTCGGCCACTTCCAATTCGTGAATCGCTAACGAACCTGATTCACTTGTCAGTTCTGTCCGAAATCTAGACAAAGTACGAGTGATAGAATGAGGTATGGGATCCATAGATTTATCTATTGCGTAATTGTTTGATCCCGATAAAAAATATCCTCGGGAAAAAAAAAAAAAGTAAAAGGTTTGTTCAAAATGGGTGAGACGGAGCATAAGGAGATCATTCCCAGATATCCGATCATACAAAATCATTTCTATCTGGACCAATTATCTATTCATTTTTTCATCTTCTTCTTTTTTTTAGAAGAATAACTTGAAGTAACATAAGTCTTATTCATTGCCAAGATCCATCCTTTGAATCCTGATCACTGGATCGATCCTTTACGAATATTTCCCCAGTTATCTCCAGAGATGACATGTATATCTAGTAATTTTCTGATACATCATATTCATCTACTGGCTCTATAAGCTCACTCTCTCTAGGTGATATGGCGTGTTCGGGAACTACCAAAGCTCGGTCTGATTCATTCCATTTAGTAGGAATTAACTGCATGATCTTTTTCCCGGACAAATACCAGTTCTATTTTAACTTATTGCTTTTTATATATTACCTCTTCCTATACTATTTCATAAAAATAGTATATTGTTCGTAAAGATCCCGTTCCATTTCCATACAATGAAATTTCAATTTTTATTGAAATTTATATGTATGGAAATATTGAAATTTCCTGATTGGAAATTGATTCATGTTCCTTGATTCGGGCCATATTCAAATGTCTTGACATTTGAATGTATGTCGAGGATAAAGACACCCCTGCATTTCAAAACCCCTCAATGGATACACGCAAGAAACGGGCTGATTCAGCGGCTTTCTGTTCGATCTCCCTTAGGTTCACATTATCACCAGTACGAGTTAAAGGGATGTCTTGTCGGCCCTTTATTTCCATATAAAGAACACGACGAGGGGAAATACCTTCTTGAATTTCCGTTTTGATCATCTGAATATCCTTCATAAGAAATCGTGAGAAAATACGACGATTTATTCCGGGAAATCCCCAACGAAAAAGACATACAATTCCTTTTTTTTTATCGAACTTATTATAGCCACTACCCACATTGAACAAAATTGTGCACCACAGATAAGAGCTAATGAACAGACCTGCAATACCATGAAAACACATTACAATTCCTTGTGGAACAAAGAGTATTTGCTGAGATGACAATAGGGGTATCAGGTTCTCACCAAAATAACTCGAGATCCCGACCAGGAAAAATCCTAGTGAACCCAGAAAGAGGATACAAGCCCAAAAGAAATTACTTCTTTTTCGAGACCCTGTTATAGGTTCTATCCAGAGCCATTTGGATCGACGATTCATAAAAAATTGTATTCAATTCCATCCTATTGAAGTTGAGGGAATAGCCAACTTTTTTATCCTTTGGTTCCCAAACTCTTATGAACTAGCTATCTATATACATAGCTAACATTTCAGTTAAGTCAGCCAAGTTTTTCTTCTTGTCCATTCTTACCATCCATTTCAAATTGGTCCTTCCTTAATTTCTCAATTTTAGAAACAACACTGGATCAGTGGAGTATAAATATCTCCTGGAATAGATATGTATACCGTATGAAAAAAGAAAACCGACCACATTAACATATTGACCCATACCTATTTATTTAGACTCATTCAGATATGAATGAGTCTAAATAAATAATGTGGATATTTAGACCTATTTTGTGTCTATAAATGAGTTCTATAATAAATAATGTAGGATATTTAGACCTATTTTGTGTCTATAAGAGTTCTATCTTATATCATCTAAAATAGATATAGATATCCTATATGTTCTGCAAAAGATCCAAACCCATTTATTAAATCTGATTTGATCAGATTCATAAAATCTCGTCATTCTGAATATACAGATGAGAAAGAACCATTGTAATTGCCGGAAGTAATAAGCCGACTAAAGGCACCAAAATAGAGGGTAGGATAGAGGGTAGGTTAAAGGGTAGGTTAAAGGGTAGGTTAAAGGGTAGGTTAAAGGGTAGGTTAGGAATTATCATAGAACGAGTACCTTACTTAATCAATGTTTATCCATATTACAAGGAATGATTATAAGATAAAATAAGTGATGGGACCAAATAAGCGGTCCTATTCGTCCTTCTTCATAGAATACATGTACGCAAGTGTTCGTTGTTCCTTTCCCCGTCTCTTCCGAAAATACTGAAAAAGCATTTCGAGTTGGAGCCAAATTTTTTTTTATTTATTTACGAGGAAGACCGTAAAGCCGAAATAGTTCACTCAGAACACCTTTTAAGAGATTACGTGAAACGATCAGATCAAATAAACCATGACCAAATAAATGCTCAGTCACCTGAAAATATTCAATCACTTTACGAGTACCTTACTTAATCAATGTTTATCCATATTACAAGGAATGATTATAAGATAAAATAAGTGATGGGACCAAATAAGCGGTCCTATTCGTCCTTCTTCATAGAATACATGTACGCAAGTGTTCGTTGTTCCTTTCCCCGTCTCTTCCGAAAATACTGAAAAAGCATTTCGAGTTGGAGCCAAATTTTTTTTTATTTATTTACGAGGAAGACCGTAAAGCCGAAATAGTTCACTCAGAACACCTTTTAAGAGATTACGTGAAACGATCAGATCAAATAAACCATGACCAAATAAATGCTCAGTCACCTGAAAATCTTCAATCACTTTCTGACCTAATGTCTGTTCGATTACTCTTTTACCTGCAAATGCAATGTACGCTTTAGGTTCGGCAATAATAATATCTCCCAACATGCCAAAACTAGCAGTCACTCCACCAGTTGTTGGAGACGTCAGAATCGATATATATAACAACTTTTTATCCTTCTGATGAATATATAATGCAGAAGCTATTTTAGCCATTTGCATTAAACTAAAACTTCCTTCTTGCATGCGTGCTCCTCCGGAAGCACACACCATAATGACTGGAAGAGATTCCGCGGTAGCGCGCTCGATCAGACGGGTTATTTTCTCACCTACTACAGAGCCCATACTACCTCCCATGAACTTAAAATCCATAACTCCGAGTGCGATAGGAATACCATTTAATTGACCTATGCCTGTTTGAATAGCATCAGTTAAACCTGTCTCTATTTGATAAAAAGAGATATGATCCTTATAAGATTCATCCTCAGAATCAAGATGATCAGAATGAGAAGGTTCATTCTCAGAATGAAATTGAAGAACATCTAGAGTGTACATGTCTTCATCCATAGGATGCCAAGTGTCACGATCAATTGGAAGTTCTATTCTATCTGAACTATTCATTTGCAGATAATATCCACATTCTTTACAAACACTTTGATTCTCTCTCAAAAATCTGATATAGAGCAAGCTCTCGCAATTATCGCATTGAGCCCATAACCTATTAATTTTAGCGTAATCAATACTTAGATTCTTGTTTTTCTCCGTCTCATTGGCATCCTTACTATCCCTTTCGACCGAATTTTTGATTAATCCAGTTATTTTACGCCTGTCTTCGAACCACTCCTTTATAGACATAGAGTTTTCCTTCCATATAAAGGTGAAAATTGTTACTTTTCCTATCTTATTTTGTATGAAGAGAAGTCATATAAGTATAAATACAATGATGAAAATTATTAATCAATAGTGGAATGAATCATTGAGAAATCATCTCCATTCATTATTGATTAGGAACCTGAAGTATCGATCCGGGATTATGATAGAATCCTTTATTCTGTTATAAAGAAAGATTCTCTCCTATACCGCGATGGAAAGGAATCTTCATTTCAAATACAACATCTTTTGGGCTAGAAGGGATTTGAACCCTTGACTTCACGGTCCGGACCCATGAGCTCTGATCCACTGAGCTACCAGCCCTATCGAATGATCTATAAGATCATTGTAAAGGATGAATAGGATTCGTTATTTAATGCTTGACCAAAACAAATTTTCATAAATCACTCTGTTTGAGATATTTGACCTTGGAAATATCTATATATCAATATCTATAGATATTGATATATAGATATTGATATATAGATATTGATATATAGATATTGATATATAGATATTGATATCTGAAATCCCATATCTCCGCTCACGATTTGGACTAATCTTTGTGGTAGTGGTAAAAGATTGGGCCGAGTCCGATTGGTAGAACGAAAGTCACTGGATTACAAGCGATCAATCACATCAAATTCAAATTTGATCTCCTTCCATATTTCACAAGCAGCAGCTAGTTCAGGACTCCATTTACAAGCTTCACGGATCACTTCATTACCTTCACGAGCAAGATCACGTCCTTCATTACGAGCTTGTACACAAGCTTCTAGAGCAACCCGATTAGCTACTGCACCAGGTGCATTTCCCCAAGGATGTCCCAAAGTTCCCCCACCAAACTGTAGTACGGAATCATCCCCAAAGATCTCGGTCAGAGCAGGCATATGCCAAACGTGAATACCTCCTGAAGCTACGGGCAGGACGCCTGGCATAGATACCCAATCTTGAGTGAAGTAAACACCACGACTTCGATCTTTTTCGATAAAATCATCACGCAGTAGATCAACAAACCCTAAAGTGACGTCTCGTTCCCCTTCAAGTTTACCTACTACAGTACCGGCGTGAACATGATCTCCACCGGACATACGCAATGCTTTAGCCAGTACACGGAAATGCATACCATGATTTCTTTGTCTGTCAATAACTGCATGCATCGCGCGGTGAATGTGAAGAAGTAGGCCGTTGTCTCGGCAATAATGAGCCAAAGAAGTATTTGCGGTAAAACCTCCCGTCAGGTAGTCATGCATAACAATAGGAACTCCCAATTCTCTTGCAAATACTGCCCTTTTCATCATTTCTTCACATGTACCTGCAGTAGCATTCAAATAATGTCCCTTAATTTCACCCGTCTCAGCCTGAGCCTTATTAATTGCTTCCGCACAAAAGACAAAACGGTCTCTCCAGCGCATGAATGGTTGGGAATTTACGTTCTCATCATCCTTGGTAAAATCGAGTCCACCACGGAGACATTCGTAAACTGCTCTACCATAGTTTTTGGCTGATAGACCCAATTTTGGTTTGATAGTACATCCCAATAAAGGACGACCGTATTTGTTCAATTTATCTCTTTCAACTTGGATACCATGAGGTGGACCCTGAAAAGTTTTGGAATAAGCAGGGGGAATCCGCAAATCTTCCAAACGTAGAGCCCGTAGGGCCTTGAATCCAAATACATTACCTACAATGGAAGTGAACAGGTTAGTAACAGAACCTTCTTCGAAAAGGTCTAAGGGGTAAGCTACATAGGCAATAAATTGATTCTCCTCTCCAGGAACGGGCTCGATGTCATAGCATCGACCCTTGTAACGATCGAGACTAGTAAGTCCATCGGTCCAAACAGTGGTCCATGTACCGGTGGAAGATTCAGCAGCTACTGCTGCACCCGCTTCCTCGGCTGGCACCCCAGGTTGAGGAGTTACTCGGAATGCTGCCAAGATATCCGTATCTTTGGTCTGATATTCAGGAGTATAATAAGTTAATCTGTAATCTTTAACACCAGCTTTGAACCCGACACTAGCTTTAGTCTCTGTTTTTGGCGACATAAGTCCCTCCTTTATTAATAATGATTTCTCGCAAGGACGAGGTCTGCTCGACATGGATCGAACGTAAACAATAGATTTTGACAGAAATCTACTACAAAAAGTCGTCCGTTATTGGGCAATAATATTTGCTAGATACGCTCTCATTGTATAATGTTCTTTATGTATGACGCAACCCAATCTTTGCTCTTGAAGTTCTTCCTCCGTGGATTGACCCGAGCGCCTTTCAGTGGTTAAACTAGTTCATGAATGAAATTAAGGAACCGAACTGACCTTTGACCATAATGATGCGAATTCTCCATATTAAAATACATATACAGATGTGCGTATGAAGAGATAATGATCAATGAGAGAAAGGTCATGAATAGGGTTCAAGTTTCATATTTCACAGATTATCTGGACATAATGTTGAAGTATTTTCGGTTTTAGTTATGGAGAATTTGGTTCTAGTTATAGAGAAATCGAAGACTTCCTCATGAACCTTATTCATATCCATCTACCTACTTCATATTCCAAATATGGATGAATTTAAACTTTTCAATAAAGTAGAATATTACCAAGGTGGTCACTTCCATTTCTTATTGACTGATCTGATCAACCCGATATGGAACATTTTTTTTTTTTTTTTTTTTTTTTGATGATATTGGCAAAATAATATTTCTGTTATATATTCTTCATGGAAATTCTTTCCATTTTTGTATGATATGAGAACCAATCCTCTTGTTCTTGGGGTTTCCGCACTTGTAGAAAAAAATGTGGGATATATTGCTCAAATCATTGGCCCAGTACTGGATGTCTCTTTTTCTCCAGGTTATATGCCTAATATTTACAATTCATTGAAAGTTCAGGGTCAAGGTACAGCCGGTCAGGAAATTCAGGTTACTTGTGAGGTACAACAATTATTAGGAAATCATAAGGTTAGAGCTGTAGCTATGAGTGCTACAGATGGGTTGACGAGAGGAATGACAGTGATTGACACGGGAGCTCCTCTAAGTGTTCCAGTTGGTGGAGCTACTCTCGGACGAATTTTCAATGTTCTTGGAGAACCTGTCGATAATTTGGGTCCTGTAGATGCTCGCATAACATCTCCTATTCATAGAACTGCTCCCGCCTTTACAGAGTTGGACACAAAATTATCCATCTTCGAAACAGGCATTAAAGTAGTAGATCTTTTAGCTCCTTACCGCCGTGGGGGAAAAATCGGTTTATTTGGAGGAGCTGGAGTGGGTAAAACAGTACTTATTATGGAGTTGATCAACAACATTGCTAAGGCTCATGGAGGGGTATCTGTATTTGGAGGAGTAGGAGAGCGTACCCGTGAAGGGAATGATCTTTACATGGAAATGAAAGAGTCGGGAGTAATTGATGAACAAAAAATCTCAGAATCAAAAGTGGCTCTGGTCTATGGTCAGATGAATGAACCACCAGGAGCTCGTATGAGAGTCGGTTTAACTGCTCTAACCATGGCCGAATATTTCCGAGATGTCAATGAGCAAGACGTACTATTATTTATTGATAACATCTTCCGTTTTGTCCAAGCGGGATCAGAGGTATCCGCCCTATTAGGCAGAATGCCTTCCGCCGTGGGTTATCAGCCAACTCTTAGTACGGAAATGGGTTCTTTGCAAGAAAGAATTACTTCCACAAAAAAGGGATCCATAACCTCGATTCAAGCAGTTTATGTACCTGCTGACGACTTGACCGACCCTGCTCCTGCTACGACATTTGCACATTTAGATGCTACTACCGTACTATCGAGAGGATTAGCTGCGAAGGGTATCTATCCAGCAGTGGATCCTTTAGATTCAACATCGACTATGCTCCAACCTTGGATCGTAGGCGAAGAACATTACGAAACTGCACAAGGGGTTAAGCAAACTTTACAACGTTATAAGGAACTTCAAGACATTATAGCTATTCCTGGACTGGATGAATTATCGGAGGAAGATCGTTTAATCGTGGCAAGAGCAAGAAAAATTGAACGTTTCCTATCACAACCCTTTTTCGTAGCAGAGGTATTCACAGGTTCCCCCGGCAAATATGTTGGTCTCATGGAAACAATTAGAGGGTTTCAAATGATCCTTTCTGGAGAATTAGATGGTCTTACCGAACAGTCTTTTTATTTGGTGGGTAATATTGATGAAGCTACCGTGAAGGCTATAAACTCTAACATGGAAAATTAATTTATAACATGACCCTAAATCTTCGTGTACTGTCTCCTAATCGAGTCATTTGGGATTCAGAAGTTCAAGAAATAATTATATCTACTAATAGTGGTCAAATGGGCGTATTACCCAATCATGTTTCACTTGTGACAGCTGTAGATATAGGAGTTATGAAAATACGTCTCAATGGGAAGTGGTCAACTATGGCTTTGATGGGCGGTTTCGCCAAGATAGACAAGGATAGAATCACTATATTGGTAAATAATGCAGAGAGAGATGTTGACATCGATCTCCAAAAAGCCCAGGAAACTTTTCGAAGAGCTAAAGCTTGCTTAGCTCAAGCCGAAGGCAAAAGACAAGTAATTGAGGCTGATGTAGCTCTGAAAAGAGCTAGAACACTATTAGAGGCTATCAATGCTAGCCCCTCCGACTCTAATTAACATTTCCTATAATGATCTGAAAAAATGGATTCAATGTTCCGCCTAGATCCAAACAAGTGGAGTAAAACTTATTAGATGCCATCGAGTCTTCAATGGTATCTAATAAGTTTACCTACTATTGGATTTGAACCAATGACTCTCGCCGTATGAAAGCGATACTCTAACCACTGAGTTAAGTGGGTCATTTATTCTCATAGGTAGAATTGGATTTCTAAACGATTCTAAATCGAATTAAATGTATAGACAATGTATGTGTCCCTGGCACAGATCGAACTTATTGGAACGTATTAGATCATAGTATTGGATCATGAAATATCTACCTTGACAGAAAGTGATCCATCTGGTTAGTATAGTAGTGTATCACCAAGACTGGCAAGGAAGGGCTATAGCTCAGCAAGGTAGAGCACCTCGTTTACACGTGCGCCAATGGTTTTCGGGAGAGTTTATCGATTCGTCCGATCCACGAAATAGATTCTATGTGAAATAGTCTTACTCTATCCATTTGTTTCTCTGGGGAACAATAGCATGACAAAGATGAAGTTCGATCTGATTCGAATTACGGATCTAATTGATATGGTCAATCCCAGCTCCGTTCAATGCCAGGCATAATGAGTATAATACGGGGACCTCAAAATAGATTCTTTTCGCTCTATGAACTTTTAGGTGTATGAAGTTCATATTTTACTTTTGGAGCGATAGAAGAGACTCTATTTGAGTCAATCTATGCCCGAGCAAGGCAGACCTACGTCAAATAAACCTTTTGAATAACTTTGGGATTGCTTCCGAAGGGTAATAATTTGGAGCACACGGAGCCATATTAGTATCTTCCGGGAAAGAGGAGAATGGCAGACTAACCGATCTTTCCATCAGTTAATGAAAGAGCCCAATGCGATAAAATGCATGTTGGGTTCTTGGAACAGTTCAATTTATTTTGATAATAAGAACTTTGATCTGTTCTACCGAGAAGGTCTACGGTTCGAGCCCGTATAGCCCTATAAATTCCACTAAGTGATACTACTTATATATATATATATCCCCTCATAGTCCCTATGACTTGGACTTGAAAAGTCTTTCAGATCATATCAATCTCATGTCCTTATCGAGATCGATGGATGGGAACGTTGGACCAGAGCAGGCAGATTAGTATTTTGGATCGATCGAGATTGATCCGATACCAGATGATCACACCTATAAACTCTTTTTTTTTTTTTTCATTTTTATTGCTAGTTCTTCGAAAAATTCGAGAGTTCTCTCGAATATCATATGTTCCAAGCAATCCATCGTGCAGTCAAAGTATCGATCGGACATGTGGCTTTTAGCTCCATCCAAACGCAACGCATTCCGTTGGGGTTTAACAAAATCCTTTTCCGTTCAATCGAAAATCCCGGCTGTATCTATCCCTTTGCTAAATATCGGGGCGAAGATCTTGATCAACTAGGATTCTCTACAATAGGTTATGTGCAGTGAACCTATTTTTGAACCATAGAAGTGGCAAGTACTACGGATATTCCGAATACCTGGAAAGGTAAGGTAAATTCTCTGGAGTTGATCCATCCTAGCTAAAGGCGAACCTTTGGTTCGTTCTCTTTCTTCACCTAATATAATCACATTGTGTTTTAGACCCAATATTTTCATATTGGGACAAACACTCTTCCTTGCCTCTAGTTCCGTTCTGGTAACATACCACAAACATGCAATCTACTGGCTATGCATATTAGATCTACATCTGGACCAACGTTTGCTTAAATCTACCCCACTATTTTATAGAATACACATATTTCATGGAATGCGTTCTGGAACAAACAATAGAATAAAGAAGTCTGTTGGGTTGAGACGAAAAAAATTATCACCCCTTGTCCAGAAATTATGTGGACTGCAACCCAAAAGAAGCTGCCTTCTGCCCCGTTACAAATAGATCTCTATAAATTCAATTTACACCGAACCATGTTAATGGTTATGGCCCGTTCAGATGAGCGAGCTCATCTCATAACGAACTTATACGTAAAAGATTTGATACGTTCCACAGATCGATTGACGCCTACCAATCCTATTCCGCTTGACCTGTATGAAACTTTAAAACGAATTAACTGAAAGACAACAAACAGAATTATATTTAATTCATCAAATGTTCACTTTCTCCGTTGGTAGATGAGCCTTGAAATTTGTATATTTGTCCCATAACCTGCCCTGCATAATAATATAACAAAGAACTTGATTGTCTCCTAACCGTGCATGTAATATTACAAAATTTTCCAGATTGGAAAGCCCTATCCTTTCTAATACGAGAAGGAAGGATACAAGTTAAAATGGTCTAGATTCATCGAATCTGAATATGTGACAAGCGGATAGGGTCGAACTTGTCGACACAGTTGCAACCTTGATCATTTGAAACAACGTCTGTTGGGTTGAGACGAAAAAAATTATCACCCCTTGTCCAGAAATTATGTGGACTGCAACCCAAAAGAAGCTGCCTTCTGCCCCGTTACAAATAGATCTCTATAAATTCAATTTACACCGAACCATGTTAATGGTTATGGCCCGTTCGTTACAACTCGAATAACGTGGGATCTACCGAACCAATCTGCAAAACTGTGTTACCAAAGTATAATAGGAAAAACAATAATTATCGCCCGTGGGTTAATGGACAAAGGATTGATACGAAAGAAGAAATATTCTTCTTTCACGTTAAAAAGAACGGAGGGAAGATGGGATCGGGATATTTCTCCGGGAGAAATACGAAATACTTCATCTCTATCACATATTTGATAGAGGTCCACGACCGAACAACTTGTTCGAGAGTTGGGAGTTAGTCATCGATCTTGCTTTGATCCCCTATCAGAGTCACCGACCCACATACGAACAAACGTTAGCTCGTTTTTTCTTCTTGGGAGAAATGACTGTAGATAGATAAATTGGCTTGTTTTTCCGGGGCGGACGTAGCCAAGTGGACCAAGGCAGTGGATTGTGAATCCACCACGCGCGGGTTCACGTTAAAAAGAACGGAGGGAAGATGGGATCGGGATATTTCTCCGGGAGAAATACGAAATACTTCATCTCTATCACATATTTGATAGAGGTCCACGACCGAACAACTTGTTCGAGAGTTGGGAGTTAGTCATCGATCTTTCTTTGTGGGAAAAATGAGCCCTTTATCGGACTTGAACCGATGACTTACGCCTTACCATGGCGTTACTCTACCGCTGAGTTAAAGGGGCCCCTCATAATTTATATTATGCATCATATATAATGAGTCTACTATGGTAGAAGGATGGCTATACTGGAAACTACGGGCTGAGCTGATACGAAGACTACCCATTGGTGTAGGTTTGATTAGTAACCTATAATGAGTCTACTATGGTAAAAGAATGACTATACTGGAAACTACGGGCTGTAAGCCTACCCATTGACGTAGGTTCGATTAGTAACCTATAATGAGTCTACTATGGTAAAAGAATGACTATACATGGAAACTATGGTAAAAGAATGACTATACTGGCCATTGGTGTAGGTTCGATTAGTAGTAACCTACGCGTTTATTAAAACTGGTTAGGGAGGTAGAGATGATTCAATTTTTGGTAGCTTTTTTTTTGGTAGCTTTTTTTATTGTCTTTACAACAATTATTTTCATTTTCCATTTTTGTCCGGAAGAGCTTAATAAACCTTGCAAAACTCAAGATGTGATTACTATAAGAGATCAACCAAGATTGAGAGCTAAGAATATGGATCCATTCCAATTTATGGCTCTTTTTCTTCCTGGAATCATGGACATATCTAGGGTCAATGACCATATGGTAGATATACCAAGTTACCCTGGCAAACCTCAAGATGTGATTACTATAAGAGATCAACCTAGATTGAGAGCTAATAATATGGATCCATTCCAGTTTATGGCTCTTTTTCTTCCTGGAAGAGGAAGATCTAAGGAATTATGGAATTTGGATTCAAATGTGGAAGGAAAGAAGTGACAAAATATTTGTCAAAGGTATTATGGCGTGTATAGTTTAGTGATATTGGTGGGTTTGATTCGTTACATTATAAACTTAAATAGTTAAAGTATATTTGACACAGATCTCTGATCCATCCAAATCTCTATCTATTATTAAAGGGCCCGATACAACCATCAGAGTCAGAACAGTGAGTTGCGCAATAACTTCTAGATCCATTTGGTTTTCTTTCACCCTCCATCGACTGGATGTATGAATAAAATGTTGTCGGTATCAATCACTTTTCTTCTATTTTGTCTTCTTCGGACTCCTACCCATTTGTGTAGGTTCGATCAGGAACCTATTATGGCCTTGAGCAACTAATATCTTTACAATAATCTAATATCTTTACAATAATCTAGTAACCTACGCGTTTATTAAAACTGGTTAGGGAGGTAGAGATGATTCAATTTTTGGTAGCTTTTTTTTTGGTAGCTTTTTTTATTGTCTTTACAACAATTATTTTCATTTTCCATTTTTGTCCGGAAGAGCTTAATAAACTGGTTAAAAGACGGGTTATGGAGAGAATGAGGCTACATTAGTTCAATTTTTGAGAGCTTTTTTTCTTGCCTTTACAGCAAGTATTCTAGCTCTCAAATTAGGTGTATGAATAATTTTTCTGACCTGCTTGGCCTGGCCGATGGCCAGGCCAAGCAGGTCAGAAAAAAGAGAGGAAAAGAAATAACTATTTTGAACGAAATGAGCAATACAATTGACTAGATTGTTCTTTATCCAACTGAATAATTGCAATATTCATTATATTGCCGATACAATCCGTACATACTATGGTATACACCTTTACTCCACCATTCATTTTGTTACACATGAACTCTTCCATCTTGGAGAGATGGCTGAGCGGACCAAAGCGGCGGATTGCTAATCCGTAGTACGGATCATCCGTACCGAGGGTTCGAATCCCTCTCTCTCCGTTCGTACACTATTGGTCCTGAAAACGAATAACCCCGAATCTTTCTACGGAACGGAAAAGACCCATTAACCTAGAGACTGACTTCCTATTTTGACCCTTTGAAGAAGGATAAAAATGGCCAAAAAGGTCAAAATCATGAAGTTATACATTTTGACATTGAGCATTTTAACTATGCTCAGTATTTTCTTTTTTCCGCCGTAAAGTATTCCTGTTCCATAAACAGTAATAGCTTCGCTCTTTAGTAGAAAAATTCTATTTTTAATCAAAAATTATATATCACCTGGTCCATAAATTGCAAAGGTATCGTTCATGGACGAATGGAAGGATGAGAAGATATCGTTTCCTCTTTTTTTTTTTTTATCAATATAAATGGGACCAATCCCTACATTGTGTATTGGTACATACAAACGATAAAATATCTTTGTCTCTACCTGCAATTATGTATGAACAAAATTGTTTCAAACCTGTTCCATCATTAGCAATGTCCAAGTGAATAGATGTTGTGAATAGATGTTCACTTTCGAGATGATCCGGGTCTAGCTCGATAACATGATCTCTTCCAATCCAATGTGAGAAAGTTACATAGTGTCTACTTTTTCCGATAAAGGGGTGTTTGCATGGGTTTGCCTTGGTATCGCGTTCATACCGTCGTATTGAATGATCCTGGCCGGTTAATTTCTGTACATATAATGCATACAGCTCTAGTTGCTGGTTGGGCCGGTTCAATGACTCTGTATGAATTAGCAGTTTTTGATCCATCCGATCCTGTTCTTGATCCAATGTGGAGACAAGGTATGTTCGTTATACCCTTTATGACTCGTTTGGGAATAAAGGATTCATGGAGTGGATGGAACATCACCGGAGAAACTGTAATTAATCCCGGTATTTGGAGTTATGAAGGTGTGGCCGGGGCACATATCATGTTTTCTGGCCTGATGTTTTTGGCAGCTATTTGGCATTGGGTATATTGGGATCTGGAAATATTCTATGATGAACGTACGGGAAAACTTTGTTTAGATTTGCCAAAAGTATTTGGAATTCATTTATTCCTCTCAGGAGTAGCTTGTTTCGGATTTGGAGCATTTCATGTAACGGGTTTGTATGGTCCTGGGATATGGGTGTCTGATCCTTATGGACTAACTGGAAAAATACAACCAGTGGATCCAGCATGGGGAGCTGAAGGTTTTGATCCTTTTGTTCCGGGAGGAATAGCTTCTCATCATATAGCAGCGGGTATTTTGGGTATATTAGCAGGTCTATTCCATCTCAGTGTTCGTCCTCCCCAACGTTTATACGTAGGATTACGCATGGGGAATATTGAAACGGTCCTATCCAGCAGTATTGCTGCTGTGTTTTTTGCAGCTTTCATTGTTGCTGGGACCATGTGGTATGGCTCCGCAACTACTCCGGTCGAATTATTTGGTCCCACTCGTTACCAGTGGGATCAGGGGTACTTCCAACAAGAAATAGATCGACGGGTTCGTGCCGGTCTGGCCGAAAATTTGAGCCTATCAGAAGCTTGGTCCAAAATTCCCGAGAAACTCGCTTTTTATGATTACATTGGTAATAATCCAGCTAAGGGGGGGTTATTCAGAGCAGGTGCAATGGACAATGGAGATGGAATAGCTGTTGGTTGGTTAGGACACCCTATCTTCAAAGATAAGGAGGGAAATGAGCTTTTTGTACGTCGTATGCCTACCTTTTTCGAAACATTTCCAGTAGTTCTGGTGGACAAAGAAGGAATTGTGAAAGCCGATGTTCCTTTTAGGAGGGCAGAATCAAAGTATAGTGTTGAACAAGTAGGTGTAACTGTTGAGTTCTATGGTGGTGGACTTGACAGGGTCAGTTTTGGTGATCCTGCTATAGTGAAAAAATATGCTAGACGTGCTCAATTAGGTGAAATTTTTGAATTAGATCGTGCTACTCTAAAATCCGATGGTGTTTTTCGTAGTAGTCCAAGGGGTTGGTTTACTTTCGGACATGCTACATTTGCTCTCCTTTTCTTTTCTGGACACATTTGGCATGGTGCTAGGACCTTATTCAGAGATGTTTTTGCTGGTATCGACCCGGATCTGGATTCTCGAATAGAATTTGGAGCATTCCAAAAACTGGGAGATCCAACTACTAAAAGACAAGTGGTATGATATTGCTCCTATCTCTTCTCTAATCAATATTAGTACGAAAGCTATCTCCATAATTGTAAATTACGATCAAATCTATGGAAGCATTGGTTTATACATTCCTGTTGGTATCGACCCTAGGGATAATTTTTTTCGCTATTTTCTTCCGAGAACCACCCAAAGTTCCGACTAAAGGGGGGAAATAATTTTGCTTCTCCAAATCTTCATTCTTTCTCTCCCATCAAAGAAAGAATGACCTTCCCTATAGGGGAAGGTCATTCTTTCAATTAGTCCTCGTGATCCTCAAAAGGATCCCTAAGTTGTTTAGAGGGTTGCCCAAAGGCGGTGTATAGGGCATAACCAGTAAAGCTTACAAGTAAACAAGATATGGAAATGGTGACTAAGGTTGCAGTTTCCATTATTAGGTGATCCCAATATCATGGTATGTTTACCATATAATAACAAAGTTAACAGATCTTAACCAATACAATAGTTTCTATGGCTACACAGACCATTGATGATACTTCCAAAATCACGCCAAGAGAAACCCGTGTAGGAACGTCCTTAAAACCGCTTAATTCAGAATATGGTAAAGTAGCTCCTGGATGGGGAACTACTGCTCTTATGGGTTTTACAATGGCTCTATTTGCAGTATTCCTATCTATTATCTTGGAGATTTATAATTCTTCCGTTTTATTGGATGGGATTCCGGTTAGTTGGGACTAGAGGAACTCCAAAATTAGCCTGGTGAGCTCTTGAAGAAAAAAAAAAAAAAAGAACTAAGGGATTCAAACCCAGACCAAATAGTGGCTTTTAGTTTTTAGCTTATCTTGTTCCACTAGTTTGATCGTGTAATTACTTTTCTCTAAGGATTTTTGGAATATGGGTGTGCGACTTGTTGAAATAGATCCATATTTATAGTACAGAAGACCGATCTGTTATCTTCATAAAGATGGTCCTACCTCGTTGGATATTTCATTTCTAGAATATTGAATCTCTAGAGCACGAGGTCTATCATAGATATGTTCCAGGAAGATCTGAACTATGGTTTGTACCTATCATTTCCTCGTCACCAGACTTCCAATAAAGAATTTGAAAGAGGTATTTCCTATAATAAATCGAAGGATCTATCCCCTCTCATAATTATGCTGATTATGACCAAAGAATTATATAGTATCTTATTTCTCTTAGTTAGCATATTTTATTTCGTCGAATGGGCAAAAATGAAAAGGTTATTACCCAGAGAACCTTTTGAGAAAATCATCGGGGTATAATTGAAATCTGAGGTTTGGATTGATTCATCTATTGAGATCTCGACAAGATAATTCCTATAAATCGTCTATATTAGTTCTTTTCTAGGGAACTGATATCACACGAATAGGGTAAAAGATTGTTCAAAGGGCCTATAGTGATTTATCATGGGGATGAGCCGACTTGAAATTTTGGCACTATTTGAAATTTTGGCACTATAGAGTCTTCTAATAGAAATGCTGGATTGTTTCGAATCATCTTCATTTCTCCAGCCGGTCAGGCAACGAACCATAAAGTATCTCAATATTTTCCCCAATTTATATATTTGTGTTCAAAAGCATTTGCGTGTTCTTGTTCAAGCCGTATGAAGGGAAATTATCATGTACGGTTTTCAGAGGGGGAATTTCAGTTTACCTATCTCAATAAAGTATACGATCGGTTCGAAGAGCGTCTCGAGATTCAGGCGATTGCGGATGATATCACCAGTAAATATGTTCCTCCTCATGTCAATATATTTTATTGTCTAGGGGGGATCACACTTACCTGTTTTTTAGTACAAGTAGCTACTGGTTTTGCTATGACTTTTTACTATCGTCCGACCGTTACAGAAGCTTTTGCCTCTGTTCAATACCTAATGACCGAAGTGAACTTTGGTTGGTTAATCCGATCAATCCATCGATGGTCGGCAAGTATGATGGTTCTAATGATGATCCTGCACGTATTCCGTGTTTATCTCACAGGTGGATTCAAAAAACCCCGTGAATTAACTTGGGTCACAGGTGTAATTTTGGCTGTCTTGACCGTATCTTTCGGTGTAACTGGTTATTCTTTGCCCTGGGATCAAATTGGTTATTGGGCAGTGAAAATTGTGACTGGTGTGCCTGAGGCTATTCCTGTAATAGGATCTCCTTTGGTAGAATTATTACGTGGAAGTGTTAGTGTGGGTCAATCTACCTTGACTCGTTTTTATAGTTTACACACTTTCATATTACCCCTTCTTACTGCTGTATTTATGCCAATGCACTTTTTAATGATCCGTAAGCAGGGTATTTCAGGTCCTTTATAGAGAGGAAAGATAGATTGAAAATAACTATTCATAACTTCTTGTCCCGAGTAACGACGGTAATATATCATCGCCAGGAATATTTCTTATTCAAAAATGGAAATATCCATAGAAAATAGAAAATATGGTCCTCGGATTTCTCCTTTCGATTTTGGAGTATTATTCATCCAATACAAACAAATAATTGGAGTAGATTCTCAGACGGAGAAGATGGATTATGGGAGTGTGTGACTTGAACTATTGATTAGGCCATGCAGATACTTTATCCGATCTACCACATAAAGATTTCTTATCAAATGTGTCTCTGTCCCAATTTCCTTATCAGAAATAGGAAGTTTAGCACCTGGGTGGAAAGGCATTGGTCAGTTTGTTACGTTCCAAGAGAATTCTTTCTATGATCGAATCCGAATCAGGAAGGGCTCCGCGAGATCCGGACAATGGGGCAATATTTTCATATATTCAATAATTGGACCATATGACTTTACTTATTCATAGTGTGAAAATGCATCCATTTCCCTTGCATCCATTTCGATGGGAAAACTATTGGAGTGAAAGAAGGGATCTAAGGAAGGAGAGAGGCCGGATCAATAACAAGTCAATACCTTGTATGCTAAAAAACTTTTGAGGTCTATTCGTGGTGATAAACACAAATTACAAGGACTAAGATGGTCCAAAAGGCATATCGATCATGATCGAATTTGTGAGCTTACTTGGGTAATGAGCATTTAACTGGAATAATAAAATGACCAATGATGGATGATCATAGACATTATTAGTTCCTATTCTTCCAATTCGTCTTCCATCACGGGAAAAAGAAGTGATATATACTTCCTCCAGTTATTGTTCGAGCCGGATGATAAAAATTGGCATGTCCGGTTCTTTCGGGGGATAGATCCATAAAGATCTACTTATCCCAATAACAAAGAAACCTGACCTAAATGATCCTGTATTAAGGGCTAAATTAGCTAAAGGTATGGGACATAATTATTATGGAGAGCCCGCTTGGCCCAATGATCTTTCATATATTTTTCCAGTAGTAATTTTAGGTACTATTGCATGTACAATAGGTTTAGCGGTTCTAGAACCATCAATGATTGGTGAACCAGCAAATCCATTTGCAACTCCTTTGGAGATATTGCCCGAATGGTATCTTTTCCCTGTATTCCAAATACTTCGTACAGTACCTAACAAATTATTAGGTGTCCTTTTAATGGCCTCAGTACCCGCGGGATCATTGACGGTGCCTTTTCTAGAGAATGTGAATCAATTTCAGAATCCATTTCGTCGTCCAGTAGCTACAACAGTATCCTTGATCGGTACTGCAGTAGCTCTTTGGTTAGGTATTGGGGCAGCATTGCCTATTGATGAATCTTTAACTTTAGGTCTTTTCCAATCCAATTTGATCCAACTGTCAAATATAAAAATATTTCAAATTTTTTTTTCATATATCTAGGGAGTAGTTGCTTTAAGACAAATTATATCTCCCTAGATATACCCATCTTGTCAGAGATTTCTTTCGAATATTCCACGAAAAGAGAAGAGATATGTAAAAGATTCGAAATAATTCTCATGACTCTCCAAAAGAACTTGGGGAAAGGAAATGAATGAAGAGATTAAATGAAACCAACCATTTTATGAACCCGAAACTAATTCCTGGGTGGATCAATTGCAAAACGTTTTCGTAGAACTTCCAATACCTGTTCGACAGATTCCTTCTCGAGGTGTTCAATTTTCATTAGATCTTCTCGACTGTAATTTAAGAGGTCCAATAATGTATGGATATTGGCTCTTCTGAGGGAGTTATAGGTTTTGGGGGGTAACTCTAATTGGTCAATGAAAATATGTTTAAATGCAATTTTTTCTTTCGTTTCCCCCGTATCAGTCAATACGTGCGAAAGGGGGAAGGGAAGCATATTAGACCCTTTTTTATTGTTCATTCCATCGATGTTCTGTTCCTCTCCATGCAGGAAGGGAATAAATAAGTCGATCAAATTTCGAGAAGCTTCGTAAAGTGCCTCCCTAGGAGTTAACCCCCCATTCGTCCATATTTCCAGGAAAAGGACTTCTTGTATTTCATTTCCGCTCCCATAGGAATGAATACTATAATTCGCATCGCGAACAGGCATAAAAACAGCATCTATAGGGAAAATTCCGTCCTGATAATTATTTGAACTATGTATAATATATCCGCGATTTTTTTCAATTTGTAATCTGATATCAGAAGTAATTGATTTAGTAAGTCTAGCTATATGTTGTGTAGTATCAATTATTTTCACAGAAGGTGGTAATATGATATCTTGAGCAGTTACATTTCTGGGTCCAACAATATAAATAGAAGCTTCTCGGATTCCGTACGAGTCACTTCTAAGTACAATTTCTTTTAGATTCATCAAAATGTCATGTACTGATTCTTCAATACCTATTATCGCAGAATATTCATGTTTTATGTTCTCTAATTTCACACGTGTGATACATGTTCCTTCTACTTCTCCAAGTAAAGCTCTTCGCATTGCGATGCCTATTGTATCGGCTCGACCTTTGCGGAGCGGGGATAGGGCAAAACGGCCATAATGAAGACGCTTACTGTATGCTCTGGATTCGATGCATTTCCATCGTAGTGTCTGAATAGAGACTGAGATTTTATCTCGAATCATACCAAGAATATTTGATCAGATCATTAAATCATTTCTTTCTCTTGAAATTCATTCAATTCTTAAACACGTCTCTTTTTGGGAGGTCTACATCCATTATGTGGCATAGGGGTTACGTCACGTACAAAACTTAATAGTATGCCACTTCTACGAATGGTTCGTAATGCTGTATCTCTCCCTCGACCAGGGCCACTTATCATAACTTCTACTCGTCCTATACCCCGATCCATTAATGTGCGAATAACATTTTCTGCTGCAGTCTGGGCAGCAAATGGTGTACCTCTCCTTGTACCTTTGAATCCACAGGCACCAGCAGAAGACCAAGAAATAACTTGTCCCCGTACATCTGTAGCAGTCACAATGGTATTGTTAAAACTTGCTTGAACGTAAATAACTCCTTTGAGTACTCGATGTTCATTCCTACGTGAACCAATTCTTTTTATAGTTTTTGACATATTAATAATTATGAGTTCAGTTTTACCACTAGATGCATTCATTTATATAGAAGAGGATTACCCCTGTTTTTGCTTATGTCTCGGATTAGAACAAATTATCATAACTCGTTTCCGTCTACGAATTGGTCGACATTTTCCACAAATTCTACGAATAGAAGCACGAATTTTCATGTTTGTGACCCTCCAATTTGCTCATATTACATTTTGTTTCCTGAGACAGAGAGTCTGTTTCATCTATGATTCTCGATCCCTATCAGATGTTCAAAAGGTGATTCAATCGTTTTAAGATTTGTTGCTAAGTCTATATATTATACGTCCTTTGGTTAAATCATAAGCACTTAATTCGACCTTGACCCTATCTCCTGGTAGTATTCGTACGGAATTACGTCGAATCCTACCCGAAATATGAGTCAAAATCTGACATCCATTATCTGTCAGAACTCGAAACATACCGTTGGGGAGTGATTCAGTAACCAAACCTTCCGCATGGATCAGATTCTGTTTCTTCATCGAATCTCCTCCTCTTTTAATTCAAAAACTTGACTAACGTGCTTGGATGAAGATGAATGGTGTCTCGATTTGCTCCGACTTTTCATACTATGGGGATATCTTACAGAATCCATATTTTTGGACAACATTTGGATCAATTACCATACATAACATAAAATTTCTCCTCCAATTTTTTTCTGTCGAGCTTCTCGATCCGTCAAAATTCCTTGGGAAGTAGAAAGAATTACGATCCCCATTCCACCTAGAACTTTTGGAATTTCTCGATAATTAGAATAAATTCTCAAACCAGGTTTGCTGGTACGCTTTGACGTGGTCATATATGTCCTTTTCTTCCTTCTCCGATATTTTGAAGTCGATATCAAAAAAGATTTTTGGCCTTCCTGATGCTCCCTAACATCTTCTATAAAACCTTCTCGTAAAAGGATCCTTCCAATGTTCTTGGTAATATTAGTAGCTGTTACTCGAACCGTTCCTTTTTCTACCATGTCAGCGTTTCTTATAGAAGTAATTAGATTGGCAATAGTATCGTTACCCATGACGAACGAATTCTTAGGAATTCCTGGTCTCGATATAAAAGGCATGTTCGATCTTCTTTGAGGAATATGCCTGAGGTGCAATGAATTGATCCATGTCATGTATCATTTGATTAACTTTAAGTCAAAGATTCCTACAAGATCTATCAGTACTTATAAGACTTCGGGAGCCAATGAAACTATTTTAGTGAAATTCAATTGTCTCAATTCCTGAGCAACCGGACCAAAAACTCGAGTTCCTTTTGGATTTCCTTCCTGATCAATGACAACGGCTGCATTGTCATCAGATCGTATCATCATTCCATTGTCACGTTCAAATTCTTTACAGGTGCGTATAACTACGGCTCTAACTACTTCCGATTTTTCCAGGGGCATGTTAGGTACTGCTTCTTTAATTATAGCAATTATAACATCACCTATATGAGCGCATTTACGATTACTTGCTCCTAGAACTCGAATACACATTATTTTTCGGGCTCCACTGTTATCCGCTATATTCAAATAAGTTTGAGACTGAATCATTTTTCCTCCAAAAGATTTGTTATCTCGGCAGATAACATGAAAAAAAAAAAAGGAAGAGTTCTTACGAACTAGTAATCTTCTTCCACCAGAAAGAAATCTTTGATTCTGTATGGGTTAAGTAGTAACAAATTGGGTACGTATAGGCATTTTGTATGCAGCTATTCTAGCAGCTGCTCTAGCGACGGTTTCGGATACTCCGCCCATTTCATAAAGTATTCGACCTGGTTTGATGACAGATACCCAATATTCGGGAGATCCTTTCCCGGAACCCATACGTGTTTCTGCAGGTCTCATTGTAATAGGTTTGTCGGGAAATATACGTACCCATATTTTTCCACCACGACGGGCATAACGAGTAATCGTTCTTCGTCCGGCTTCTATCTGCCCAGATGTGATCCAAGCGGGTTCAAGTGCTTGAAGAGCGAATCTACCGAAACAAATGCGATTGCCGCGGTAAGATACTCCCTTCATTCTTCCCCTATGTTGTTTACGAAATTTTGTTCTTTTTGGGTTATAGTCGATGGTTAATAGTATTTTGATCCCATCTCTAATTCAGAACCGGACATGAAAGTTTCTTCTCATCCGGCTCCTCGTGAATAATCTATGTCAAATTGGACAATCAATAGTTATTAGTTATATATAAATGAGTCTATATCTACGCATTACACATATTGTATATAGAATCTAATTTACAGGACGAATAACTCTTATATTTCCATCCAATGCCTTAATAAATAATTTCACAGGCGAATATTGACTCTTCCAATATTTGCTCCATGGGGCCTATAGACTCCAATGAGCTTTATTGATTTTTGGTTTATTTCGCCATCCTATCCAATGAATGATTAAGATTCCTATATGATCTTATGCAGTCATAGGTTCCATCGTTCCATAGCTTCTATCTAAATGCCCAGGTCTTCCCTCCGCAATGGAGCTTTATTTTCATCTGTTACGGAATCAATTTCCTTAGTTTCCATCGACCCGAAGCTCTTTCTCCTTCATAAACTGAATTCCTTCAATCTTGCTTGAATGAATCAGGATGATTCTTATGCTTTATCACACTGCTTTTCGGAGGGTAGTTAATGAACCATACAATATTGGGAGAAGATTTCTCCTTTTTCTTCTTTTTCCGCATTACCAAACACCTTTCTCGCTTCACGAGAGATCAAAATATCATTTTTCTCTCGCGGAAAAAAGTATTTACGAGGTGATAGTATCTACCCATAGTTATTGGATCTTGGCAATATGAAGCAATGAGTTAGTCTCTAGTTTTTTTATAGAGACCAATACGTTCTTATTTCGAGTTCTCCATAACTCCGGAAAAGAATGAAAAGCTCGATTCCAACGAGTCGCACACTAAGCATAGCATGGTTCCAAAATGGTAAATCTAATTTCTATTCGATCTGATAGAATTGATGATCCATGATCGGGCAGATTGGAGAAAAAAAAGACCAATTATTCCTACTCTTCCAAAATCCAAATTTTGATCCCTAAAACTCCATAGATGGTTTGAACCGGATAATAACAATAATCAATCCTAGCCCGAATTGTCTGTAGGGGAACCCTACCTCCCCTGTCCCATTCGACCCGGGCAATTTCCTTTCCGTCGAGACGTCCTGCAATTTGGATCTGAATACCTTCTACCTCTTCCCGTTCAGCCAGTTCAATAGCTTTCTTCATTGTTTTTCTGAATGGAACTCTCTTCTCTAGCTGTAGGGCAATATACTCCGCAAGAATATTAGGTTTTCTATAGGGTTTCGCAACTTTTTCTATAGCAATGTGAAGTTTTCGGTCCGCAGAATCGAGCATATTTAGTACATCGTTTCTTAATTTTTCAATTCCTTGACCCCTACCTTCTATTAACAACAAGTTGGGAAATCCAATATAGATTTTGACCTGAATCAAGTCGATCTTTCTGCGAATCTCTACACGTGCAATTCCTCCATAATTCGAGGAGCTCTTTATATGTGTTCGTACATAGTTTTCAATGCAAGTACGTATTTTTTGATCTTCTCGGAGATCTTTGGAATAATTCCTTTGTTGTGCGAACCAATGGGAACGATCATTTTGGGTTACACCAAGTCTAAAACCAAGTGGATTTATTTTCTGCGCCATACATATCCTTTTTTTCGGGATTCTATTGACATAATCGGATCATTCGATCTGGATATTTCCTCCGATACAATAGTTATATGACAAGTGGGTTTTTGTATTGGATAACCGCGTCCCTGAGCTCTAGGTTGAATCCTTTTCAAAACAGCACCCTCATTCACTTCGACTCTACCAACGAGTAAATTGGCTTTGTTCAAACCCATATTGTGATTTGCATTTGCCGCCGCAGAATGAATTAATTGTGATATGGGATAACAGGCCCCATAAGGCATCAGTTCCAATATCATAAGTGCTTGTCCATATGAACGACCACGAATTTGATTAATTACTCTACGCGCTTTATGAGCGGACATACGTATATTTCTCGCCAAAGCTCGTATCTCTGGACCTGGACTATTATTTCCCATTGACTCCATCCTCCCCAATGAATGACAAGTCTCTCTCAATTAACGACGAGATTTCTTATCGTTTCTTGCATGTCCCTGAAAAAGTAGAGTAGGTGCAAATTCCCCCAATTTGTGGTCTACCATACGATCTGTTACATAAATGGGTAAATGTTCCCTCCCATTATGAACAGCAATTGTATGACCGATCATTGCGGGTACAATGACAGATGCCCGGGACCAAGTAACTATTATCTTCTTTTCTTTTTTTATGTTTAGATTTTTAATTTTCCTCAATAAATGATTAGCCACAAAAGGATTTTTTTTCAGTGAACGCGCCATGATCAATTACCTTTCTTTCCTTTTTTTTTTTTTTTTATGGATATCCAACCATTCTTACTCACGTCGACGAAGGATTGAAGCATCACTGTATCTATTCCTCTTCCGACTTTTCTTTCCAAGTGCACTATAGCCCCAGGGGGTCACAGGTTTTTTCCTGCCAATTGGGGTTCTTCCTTCCCCACCTCCATGAGGATGGTCTACAGGGTTCATAGCTACTCCTCTTACCTCAGAACGCTTACCCAACCAACGTTTAGCTCCGGCTTTACCGAAACTTCTATTGTTCGCAGTGATATTACCCACTTGTCCAATTGTGGCTGAGCAGTTCTCAGATATTAAACGAACTTCTCCAGACGGTAATCTTAATGTGGCCGATCGATCTTCTTTTGCGATCAGTTCTGCTACAGCACCTGCCGCTCTAGCTAATTGTCCACCCTTTCCAAGTGTTATTTCTATGTTATGTATAGCCGTGCCTAAGGGCATATTGGTTGAAGTAGACTCTTATTCCGATGAATAAAAATCCCTTCCCAAACTGTACAAGCCTCTCTCAGGGCATACAGCTTTCTGGATGTATATGATATTCACATATATTAAATAAATAGAATCGAGATGAGAAGGAACATCTATTGTATTCTCTATGTCCCGATTCTCTACATCCTAGGTCTCTCTATTCCATCATCTGGCTTATATTCTTTATGTAGCATTCAGAATGAATGACTTTATCAAATTACGCTAATACTTTTGTATTTTATGGATAACGTAGGAGGCATATTAAACATCTTTTTCTCTTCTCTCTCTTTTTACTTTTTTCCTCTCCCCATCTTTTTTTCTTTTGGGAATTACTACCACTGTCCAGCTCCGAATCCGCCTCTGACCATCAGATCAAATGTGAGTAACCTGTCTTTTTCGAGGGTGCCTCTATCCCATTTTGTTCATGCTTCGGACAAACAATCTGGTCCTCTCCATATTATCATATCTTCGGAACCAATGATCCGATATGAACAATTTTTGGATCCAATCACCTGCTGTCATTTATCCTCAGTTTCCCTTTGGGGTTCGTCCCGTAAAAGTGTCCTAGTTGGATCAGTGATAGATTTATGGGTTTCGCTGTAAACCCAATCGGTTGCTTCCGATCACGTAAATTAATAATTCAAACCGCACTCAGAGGTAGGACATTTCCTATTGATATAGGAGCTTTTGGACCAGAAAGAATAGTATCTCCAATCATGACCCCTCTGGGATGCAGAATATACATCTTATCGCCATTCTTGTAATGCACCTTGCAAATGTATGCACTTCTATTAGGGTCGTATTCTATGGTTACAATTTCTCCTGATATGTGTTCCTTATCCCGTCGAAAATCAATTTGACGATACAGACGCTTGTGACCCCCTCCCCTGTGTCTTGCGGTAATAATTCCTCTTGCATTACGACCTTTCCCACAATGATGTTGTCCAGAGGTCAATTTCTTCTGCGGGTCCAACTGCACTCTTCCATCGAAACCTGATACAGATCTATTGTGTGTATCCGGAGTTAAAATTCTATATGAACGGATGGCCATTTAGTTTCAATTTTGAAATCTTATTGTTCTGAAAAGAGTGGAATAGAATCGCCGGTTCTAAGTGTAATAATCATACGTTTACAACGTATTGGATGTACTATCATTGACCCTCTCTTTCCTCCTTTTTCAGGGAGGCGATAGCTGTTCATAGCTATTACTTTAACATCGAAGAAATTTTCAATCCAATTTTTAATCTTTGTTTTGTTTGATTGCAAATCGACGTTAAAAGTATATTGGTTCCTTTCCAATAGACGAATACTTTTTTCCGTAAGTACTGGATATTTCACTTCATCCATAAATTTTTATCCCTCCTTTCTTTTTTTTTTTTTTCTATTTTTTATTCCTTTTCTCGTAAAGCCTGTAGCTATTATTATATCGGATCATATACAAATTTAATGATACAGATATATTATATCTTAGGTATGGAAGTTATGCACGAACGTAATGCTCACAACTTTCCTCTGGATCTAGCCGCTGTTGAATCTATTTCAATAGGCGGATAATACTCTGATGGATTGTTATCGTGTATTGCTTAATTGAAGCATACCAAGCCTTTCAATAAAATGAAAGGCTTGGTATGCTTCAATTGTTTGTTGTTATTCTTCATACTTCTTCCCCCATTCCATCAATAATGGATATGTGCAGTTCCCCTGCATCCAGCAGGAATTGAACCCGCGAGTTCGCCAATTATGAGTTGGGCGCTTTAACCATTCAGCCATGGATGCTGGATAAAGATCATCAACATACTCATTCTATAATATGAGTATAGACTCAGATCTAAAATGGGTTAGTTCGGGATCGGGACCCATTTACATTCTTTCTCTCATACTTGATTCATGTCAAATATTATCAATAGACATTCAAATAACATTTCATTTTGATAATAAGCCATGGACAAAACAAACAATAATATGTGAATCAATTAGAATTGATTGTATTGATTGTTCGGTCCTTTGGTCTTCCACTCATGGTGGGTGGGAGAATGATGAAGAAGTTGACGGAAAAATAGAAGAATTTGATCTATTTCAAAGGAGTATATTCATGTTCCTATTTCCCGAATATAATACGGCTGGATATTTTCATTAATATCTAGTATCATTCCTACCTATTCTTGCATCCTTTATTTCCAGAGGTTTGGCTCCCTCAAGAACCGGACTACTAGTTACGAATCAAGTATCGAACCAATGGGGAGATACTTGGATCCGATCTAAGATCATTATATGTTCGCTCCAGTTCTTGTTGTTCTTGATGTTGGAACAGTCTCCCTTTCTCTATGGGCTATTATTCTAGTATACAGGGTATATCTGCATTTATAGGAGCTTCAATTCTCGTGCTTATTTTCATCTTTGGTTCAGTGCATACGTGGCGAAAAGGAACATTGGAATGTTCCTTAGTTTCCGAGTGGGGGAGGGGAGTACAAAATGGCATAAAGCCAATGATGAATCCTATGGAGTTACCTTTACTTGATCAAACAATTTTGAATCCAGGTATTTCAACTACCCCATTGGTCCTGGACGAGCTGACCTCATTATAACAGCGGGGACTGTGACCATGAAAAAGACTCCTTCTGTAGTGAGATTGATTATACGAACAAATGCCGGAACTTGATCAAACAATTTTGAATCCAGGTATTTCAACTACCCCATTGGTCCTGGACGAGCTGACCTCATTATAACAGCGGGGACTGTGACCATGAAAAAGACTCCTTCTGTAGTGAGATTGATTATACGAACAAATGCCGGAACCAAAATCTGTAGTTGCCCTGGGAGCATGTACTATCACATAGAAATGTTTGGTACAGATTCTTATAGTACCGTTCACGAAGTAGATAAGTTAATTCCTGTGGATGTCTATTCGCCAGATTGCCCAACCGAACCAGAGGTTATTATAGATGCTATAACGAAACTTCGTGAAAGAAAAGTTAGTTCGATGGATATATGAGGCCCGAACTCCAACAAGGAAAGAATAAAATATTTCCCTATAAATCATAGGGATCATCATATTGGATCCAGTATTCATACTAGAAACTATGATCAAAAGTTATTACATCAATCTTCTGAACCTCAATTCGAATCTACTTTCGAGATACCCTTTGCAACATTTGGATCTACTTCAACTCTGGAATTATAGATCTATCGTTGGGATAATATATCCCATTTTGATTCGGATGGAATAGGATGAATAGATTCCGACTAGTATCGGAGCCGAATTCTTAGTCCCACCGTCAAATCTTGTCCTCTGAGTTCTCGATCCTACTTTTTTATATGTACAGAGTATCGGGATTCAATTGGAACGGACAGGGAGGGACAATATGAGCAAAGAAGAGGGGGAGAACAGATTTATTCATCTATCTATTTTGATCGGGGTGTCTCCGTATGTACATATACATACGGATATGTCTAGATAGAATAGATGGATGGATATGGAGACATTGATATTGACATCTTGCCAGGAACCAGATTTGAACTGGTGGCACGAGGATTTTCAGTCCTCTGCTCTACCAACTGAGCTATCCCGGCTCTTCCCTGTGGATCATCCTGGTACAGGTTCTTAACTTATGTCAACTAAAAATAAGGAAAAAGTATTTTTCCCAGTTTTTACAATGATCTTTATTATTTTCGATCTGGAAGTCACTAATATGAGAAAAAATGGACTGCAATTGAATAATTTCAAACGATCTAATCTATGTAGATCATATATCACAAAATGAATTGATCATATGATCAACTGATCTAATCTATGTAGATCATATATCACAAAATGAATTGATCATATGATCAACTGATTAACGGATCAACTCAACTTGTCATAAGTTGGATGAAAAGATTCATGTTCTAATTTCTTCTCTAAGAGAAGAAATTAGAATGGATTTGAACCAATGGAATTGGAGAAAATAGATCAGTCCGTTCGGGAACGAACTTGGGTGGGGATAGAGGGACTTGAACCCTCACGGTCTATAAAGCCAACGGATTTTCCTCCTACTGCAATTTGCATTGTTGTTGACATTGACATGTAGAATTGGACTCTATCTTTATCCTCGTCCAACCATTTATTCCAAAAACTGATTCAATTTTCCATCTAGAGTAGATAAGTTCATAATTGGATTACTTAATGTCAAATCAGTACTTCAACTCGAATCTGGCATCTATCTTATGAATAAAATGCTTGGAACGATTCAAGTTCTGATCGCCAGTCCAGTTTTGTCTGATGTTATATAAAATATCTCTCCACTTTTGAGGTGTAAATAGAGCGTTCTATAACTACAGTATTGGACCAAATGAGATTCATTCGTTAGAATAGCTTCCATTGAGTCTCTGCACCTATCCCCTTCCTATCTTAGGAGAAGAAACATTGTCTTCATGAACCGGATTTGGCTCAGGATTACCCATTCAAAATATCCCAGGGTTCCCTGGATTTGGAAGCTATCACTTGGTAGGTTTCCATACCAAGGCTCAATTCGATCAAGTCCGTAGCGTCTACCAATTCCGCCATATCCCCTTCTCGAAGAACAAGATCATACCTTGTTCTAATCCTATTATGTAATATCCATCAGCATTATTCATTGGATATTTGCTCAATATTGGGTGGTAGAAATATCCTCCCCTACTCCCCTTCTCTCGCCATCTCTATCTCTATCCCAATCGAATATGACTGGGAATCATTATATTATTTCTCCATTTGAAATGCAATGTTATTATCCTCCCCTAGTCGATTTGGAAGAGTGAGTAAAACGATCGATATCAATTGACCCTTTCTTTCCCTTGAAAGAATCTACATTCAAACAATGTTCCTTTGTAATCGTAATCTGGATTGCGTCATTGAATCCGATTCGCGCTATAATCGTTAGGATTCCAAAGGAATCTATGGATCTCACACCAATGAAATGAGGAGTTATATTCCATCGAGCCTGCTTAGCTCAGAGGTTAGAGCATCGCACTTGTAATGCGATGGTCATCGGTTCGATCCCGATAGCTGGCTCTTTTCCGTTCCTCTCATTTCCATAATCCACAAAGTTTTGTTAGGATCAAGATGGAGTGGAGAATACTCTTACGATTGTTCGTCGGGTCCGTCATGCCATGATCACTTATTCCCAACTAGGAACGGGATGAATGAAATGATTGGAGCTATTAGGATCTATAACAAATTGGAGAAAGATCTTTGTTTTCCATATAAAAGAATTATAAAAGAATTCCAGTAGTACTCATACGAGTTATACTATTCTTTTTTTTTTTCTAGCACTATCTGTTAATTGAAAAAGGAGTTTCTATGTCCCGTTATCGGGGACCTCGTTTAAAAATAATACGTCGTCTGAAAACTTTACCAGGGCTCACTAGTAAAAGACCCAAAAACAGAAAGGATTCTATGAATATGAATCGGTCTTCTTCCAGGAAAATATCTCAATATCGCATCCGGCTAGAAGAAAAACAGAAATTGCGTTTTCATTACGGACTAACGGAGCGACAATTGCTGAAATATGTTCGTGTTTCTAGAAGAGCCAAAGGCTCAACGGGCCAGGTCCTATTGCAATTACTTGAAATGCGTTTGGATAATATTCTTTTTCGATTGGGTATGGCTCCCACCATTCCTGGAGCTAGACAATTAGTGAATCATGGACATATCCGGGTCAATGACCATATGGTAGATATACCAAGTTACCCTTGCAAACCTCAAGATGTGATTACTATAAGAGATCAACCAAGATTGAGAGCTATCATTAAGAAGAATATAGACCTGTTCCAGAGGGATAAATTGCCAAATCATTTGACTTTTCATCCCTTACAATATAAAGGATTCATCAATCAAATAATAGATAGTAAATGGATCAGTTTGAAGATTAATGAATTGTTGGTCGTAGAGTATTATTCCCGTCAAGCTTGAATCGAGAATGAAATGAAAGGGAGGGGTTGGTTGCTGGGCATCTGGAAATTCTGTTCTTCTCCCTTATTTTTCCCCTCCCCGAAGGAGACATTTTATAATCCTTCCGTACGTTACTTGTTATCTACGATACTTTTATTGCTTCTTAAAATAGTCTTTACTCTTCCCATACCACGAACCAATGTTCGTTCTATTTTCTCTATTACAAATAGAGGTAGATTGATCCTGTAATTAGGAAATCGTCCTATTGGGATTCAATAGATTGGAAAAACAATGGATGAGAAGAAAATAGTAGGGCGAAGATACGGAAAGAGAGGGATTCGAACCCTCGGTAAGCGGAAGCCTACATAGCAGTTCCAATGCTACGCCTTGAACCGCTCGGCCATCTTTCCTATTAGATTTCTTGGTTCTAATTAACAAAATTAGTGAATAGCAACTTCCTTACAAATTCTTTCATCCCTGTTAATCCGACGTATTCGGATCGCCTAATCAATAATAGCAGTTCCAATGCTACGCCTTGAACCGCTCGGCCATCTTTCCTATTAGATTTCTTGGTTCTAATTAACAAAATTAGTGAATAGCAACTTCCTTACAAATTCTTTCATCCCTGTTAATCCGACGTATTCGGATCGCCTAATCAATAATTTAAGACAGATTAACTGATCCATTCCATATTATGATCATATATGGATCTGTAGTGATCATCTTATCAATTGTATAATAACTAATTCTTTGGCAATGATCCTGTGTCATGATGACTATATTTTCCCTATATTCCTTTATCTATATGGATAAAGCACACAATTGCTAGGTGGGCATTGCATTCTCATTATGCAATGCTCGATCGTTTAACTCTTTCTTTGTTCGGATCATAATCGAACCGGACTTCCCGAGTTTACCCAATCTAGTCTTCTTTCAATACGAATCTTTTTCCGTTATTATTCATATTACTAATGAACATTTATTCAAAATATTCCCTATCTATTCCCATTTTAAAGAAGAAATTGGATTGGAATAGATAGAATGAGAACATATTTACGATTGTAAGGAAATCCATTTTATGGTATTGTGCACCAGAAAAAAAAAATTTCGTTCATGGAATCATTTGCGTAAGGGAATGAAGGAAATTATCAAATCTGTAATTGACTATGCCTAGATCTCAGAGAAATGACAATTTTATTGATAAGACCTTCACAATTATAGCAGATATCTTATTGCGAATAATCCCGATGGCTCCGGGGGAGAAAGAAGCATTTACCTATTACAGAGATGGTGTGATTTGATATGTTTTCCGTTCTTCTTTTTTTTGGAAAGAAAAGGTATTCGGGAATAAAAATTGAGTAAAATAAAACTTACGCTCAGTGAAGGTGAGTTCTGGAGATAGAACAATTCCTTCTGTCGTGTATCCCCGGTCAATGCACCTTTAGATGCTCTCATCTCCTGAGGATTTTAGTACCGAGCGAAAGGTTACACCTATGCAATAGGCCTTGCTTGTATAGTTGAACCTATTTGATAGGCGCACATGAGGGGAGAAAGCACTACGTATGGAAATCGACAACACAAAAGCTTCGTTATAGCCCATATGCATTACCCTTTTCTGAAGGGTAGTGAGAATGGTTGGGACAACAAACATCCATCTCGTTTGTACTTTGGATACCCTTATAATGGAACCATCGGAGATTGTTGAAGTGATTAATCCCCGGAGAATACAGGGCGTTAAGAACAAAGAAATTGTTAGAGGTTCCATTCCTAGTACTAAGATCCTTGGTATTTGGAAAAGAATCTTTGCAAGAAGGATGGTTAGATATTTATTGGAAATACACTAGCCCCTTTTAATTCATAATATTGGGTCAGAATCTTTTTTTTTTCAATTCCACGGATTACTCCCCATATTACCTACTGTAAAGAAAGGAGGAGCCGTATGAGGTGGGAATCTCATGTACGGTTTTGAAGCGGAGATCATTTCAATGGAATGAACGACCGTAACGGATGTCAGCTCAATCGGAAGGGGAATATGCGGAAGCTTTACAAAATTATTATGAAGCTATGCGACTGGAAACTGATCCTTATGATCGAAGTTATATACTATATAATATAGGTCTTGTGCATACAAGTAATGGAGAACATACGAAGGCTTTGGAATATTATTTCCAAGCATTAGAACGGAACCCATCCTTACCACAAGCTCTTAATAATACGGCCTTGATCTGTCATTACGTGCGGCTATCTGTACCATAGAATAACTTAGTTAATAACTAGTACGAGCAAGGACAAAATAAAAGGCTTCCTACATATGCACCGTCCCAAGTAACGGTTTTTATCAGCTGTAGCGAAAAAAAAAAAGCATCTCTCATAGGAGCCCGAATATGAATAGATAGAGCCTAAATATTCCATGGATAAAAAATTCAATTGATGATGGAAGCACCATAAAGATCAATTATTGAAAGAAGGTTCGGGCTGATACGATCAAATCTGCTCATTGACAAGAATCAGGAATCAACTTATGTAATAGAGTTGATCTACTAAGCTATTGAGCAGCGGTGTAGCATCAGATCCTAAAGATGTGAAGTACTCAGAGAGTACTCTCCAAAAATTCTATACGGAACTGAGATAGTTACCTTGCAAAAAGACTTTGATTTGGACAATCAATCTGAAGTATATCTCTTTCTATACTTCATCTTTTTGAGGGTAGGAGAAAAGATAGAACCTGATCATTGAATTGATTGGAAGTGAAATCAGAAACTCATGTCATTGACTTTTTTTGGTCCTTTGGTTAATATGAACTCCCAATGAATCATCTCCAATTCAATAATATTTTGGAAATTTTGGTAGAGGACTAAAGAATAGTGGATTGAGCCGTATGAGGTAGGAAACTCTCAAGTACGGTTCTGAGGGAAGAAAACTTTTCCAAGTTGACCTATCCCGACCGAGGAGAACAGGCCATTCGACAGGGAGATCCTGAAACTGCGGAGGCTTGGTTCGATCAAGCTGCTGAGTATTGGGAACAAGCTATAGCACTTGCTCCGGGCAATTACATCGAAGCACAAAATTGGTTAAAGATTACAGGACGCTTTGGAGAATGAGAATTTCTATTATTGGGAAATCGTTTTCATTATTTAATATCTGACTCGAAATCAATGGGATTCTTCCAGAATAGTACCAAAAATGAGATTCTATCGACATCTTATAGAAATTGATTTATAATATAAAAAAAAAGAATACCTTTTTTGATTCTGGATTGTTGATGGATATTCTTAATAGGGGTAAAATCCATCCGGAGACGTCTTTCATTAATGATCCATGAATAACGATTTATAATGGATGGCTTTGATATGGGACATATGGAGGAGTATCAATAGATGGATAAATATATATATCCATATATACAGACAGATATATATATATTTATCCATCTAGAAACGGTGTAATAATCACCGTTGCTTTTTCCATTACACTAAAAAGCCTTTTTCTTTATGGTAACAGCCCACGGTCCATTGAGCACCTCGAAGATATGTCATAATAAAACTGAACACCTGCCTCAGATCGACTCCCGTATCATAGTCGCTCCAGTCATAAACTAGAAAATAAGGGGAGAAACAAGTTGAGATATATCTCGCGGAAGTTCACTAATTGTTATTGGCAGGGTTCTTCTTATTTATGTCCCATCCGAAAAGGGGAGAATTAAATGATCATTCGTTCACCGAAACCAGAAGTAAAGATCGTAGTGGAGAGAGATCCTGTAAAAACCTCTTTTGAAAAATGGGCCAAACCTGGTCATTTCTCAAAGACGCTAGCTAAAGGCCCTGATACTACCACTTGGATCTGGAACTTACATGCTGATGCTCACGATTTTGATAGTCATACTAAGGATTTGGAAGAGATTTCTCGTAAAGTCTTTAGCGCTCATTTTGGTCAACTAGCCATCATCTTTATTTGGCTAAGTGGGATGTATTTTCACGGCGCTCGTTTCTCCAATTATGAAGCATGGCTGGCTGATCCCACTCACATCAAACCCAGTGCCCAAGTAGTTTGGCCAATAGTAGGCCAAGAAATATTGAATGGGGATGTAGGTGGAGGTTTTCGAGGGATACAAATAACCTCTGGTTTCTTCCAGCTTTGGCGAGCATCTGGAATAACCAGTGAATTACAACTTTACTGCACTGCAATTGGTGCATTGATATTTGCGGCGTTAATGCTTTTTGCTGGTTGGTTTCATTATCACAAAGCTGCCCCAGAATTGGCTTGGTTCCAGGATGTAGAATCCATGTTGAACCATCATTTAGCAGGGTTACTAGGACTTGGGTCTCTATCTTGGGCAGGACACCAAATACACGTCTCTCTACCCATTAACCAACTTCTAGACGCTGGAGTGGATCCTAAAGAGATACCACTTCCTCATGAATTTATTTTGAATCGCGATCTTTTGGCTCAACTTTATCCCAGTTTTGCTAAGGGATTGACCCCATTTTTCACCCTTAATTGGTCGGAATATTCAGACTTTTTGACTTTTCGTGGAGGATTAAATCCAGTAACGGGGGGTCTGTGGTTGACCGATACTGCACATCATCATTTGGCTATTGCAGTTCTTTTTCTGATAGCCGGTCATATGTATAAGACCAATTGGCGCATTGGCCATAACCTAAAGGACATTTTAGAAGCTCATAAAGGTCCATTTACGGGGGAGGGACATAAAGGTCTTTACGAGATCTTAACTACCTCATGGCATGCTCAATTAGCTATTAACCTAGCTATGTTAGGATCTTTAACTATTATTGTAGCTCACCACATGTATGCGATGCCCCCCTATCCGTACCTAGCTATTGACTATGGTACCCAACTCTCTCTGTTCACACATCATATGTGGATTGGTGGGTTTATTATAGTTGGCGCTGCTGCACATGCAGCGATCTTTATGGTAAGAGACTATGACCCAACTACTCAATACAACAATTTATTAGATCGCGTTCTTAGACATCGTGATGCAATTGTATCACACCTCAACTGGGTATGTATATTCTTAGGCTTCCATAGTTTTGGTCTGTATATTCATAATGATACTATGAGCGCTCTAGGACGTCCTCAAGATATGTTCTCAGATACTGCTATACAATTACAGCCTATCTTTGCCCAATGGATACAAAACACTCATGCTTCAGCACCTGGTTCAACAGCTCCTGGTGCAACAGCAAGTACCAGCTTAACCTGGGGAGGTGGTGATTTGGTGACAGTAGGTTCCAAAGTGGCCTTGTTACCAATTCCATTAGGAACCGCGGATTTTTTGGTACATCACATTCATGCATTTACTATCCATGTGACTGTTTTAATCCTACTTAAAGGTGTTCTATTTGCCCGTAGCTCCCGTTTAATACCTGATAAAGCAAATCTTGGTTTTCGTTTTCCTTGTGATGGACCTGGGAGAGGAGGAACATGTCAAGTATCTGCCTGGGATCATGTTTTCCTTGGTTTATTCTGGATGTACAATGCAATTTCGGTAGTAATATTCCATTTCAGCTGGAAAATGCAGTCCGATGTTTGGGGTAGTATAAGTGATCAGGGAGTGGTAACTCATATTACGGGAGGAAACTTTGCACAAAGTTCCATTACGATTAACGGGTGGCTCCGTGACTTTCTATGGGCACAAGCCTCGCAAGTGATCCAATCTTATGGTTCTTCATTATCTGCATATGGTCTTTTATTTTTAGGTGCTCATTTTGTTTGGGCCTTCAGTTTAATGTTCTTATTCAGCGGCCGTGGGTATTGGCAAGAACTCATTGAATCTATTGTTTGGGCCCATAACAAATTGAAGGTTGCTCCTGCTATCCAGCCCAGAGCCTTGAGCATTGTACAGGGACGTGCTGTAGGAGTAGCTCATTACCTTCTGGGTGGAATCGTCACAACATGGGCGTTCTTCCTGGCAAGAATTATTGCAGTAGGATAATGGCTAGGAGGATTTGAAAAGCATTATGGCATCAAGATTTCCAAAGTTCAGCCAAGGCTTGGCCCAGGACCCAACTACTCGTCGTATTTGGTTCGGTATTGCGACCGCACATGACTTTGAGAGTCATGATGATATTACCGAAGAACGCCTTTATCATAAAATTTTTGCTTCCCACTTTGGTCAGTTGGCAATAATCTTTCTGTGGACCTCCGGTAATTTGTTCCATGTGGCTTGGCAAGGCAATTTTGAAGCATGGGTACGCGATCCCTTACATGTAAGACCCATTGCTCATGCAATTTGGGATCCTCATTTTGGTCAACCAGCTATAGAAGCTTTTACCCGAGGAGGTGCTCCCGGTCCGGTCAATATTGCTTATTCCGGTGTTTATCAGTGGTGGTATACAATTGGCTTACGCACTAACGAAGATCTTTATGCTGGAGCTCTTTTCTTGCTATTTCTTTCTGTCATCTTTTTAATAGCGGGTAGGTTACATTTACAACCTAAATGGAGACCAAGTGTTTCATGGTTCAAAAATGCCGAATCCCGTCTCAATCATCATTTGTCAGGACTCTTCGGAGTCAGTTCTCTAGCTTGGACAGGGCATTTAGTTCATGTCGCTATTCCTGAATCAAGGGGAGTGCACGTCAGATGGGACAATTTTTTGGATGAATTACCGCATCCCCAAGGGTTAGAACCGTTTTTCACAGGTCAGTGGAATCTTTATGCTCAAAATCCTGATTCTAGTAGTCACTTATTCGGTACCTCCCAAGGGGCGGGAACTGCTATTCTAACTCTTCTCGGAGGATTCCATCCACAAACTCAAAGTTTATGGCTGACTGATATGGCTCATCATCATTTAGCTATTGCATTTGTTTTTTCAATTGCTGGTCATATGTATAGAACCAACTTTGGGATTGGTCACAGTATGGAAGATATTTTGGAGGCACATGTTCCTCCAGGAGGCCGATTAGGACGCGGACATAAGGGTCTTTATAACACAATTAATAATTCTCTTCATTTTCAATTGGGTCTTGCTTTAGCTTCTTTGGGGGTTATAACTTCCTTGGTAGCTCAACACATGTATTCTTTACCCGCTTATGCATTCATAGCACAAGACTTCACCACCCAAGCTGCATTATATACTCATCATCAATACATTGCCGGGTTCATTATGACAGGAGCCTTTGCTCATGGAGCTATATTCCTCATTAGGGATTATAATCCGGAACAGAATAAGGATAATGTATTGGCGAGAATGTTGGAACATAAGGAAGCTATAATATCTCATCTTAGTTGGGTTAGTTTATTACTAGGTTTCCATACCTTGGGACTTTATGTTCATAATGATGTTATGCTTGCTTTTGGTACTCCAGAAAAACAAATATTGATCGAGCCCATATTTGCTCAGTGGATACAATCTGCTCATGGTAAGACGTTATATGGTTTCGATATACTCCTATCTTCAACAAGTGGTCCAGCATTCGATGCAGGTAAGAGCATATGGTTACCCGGTTGGTTAAATGCTATTAATGATAATAATAATTCATTGTTCTCAACAATTGGTCCCGGAGACTTTTTGGTTCATCATGCTATTGCTCTAGGTTTGCATACAACTACATTGATCCTAGTTAAAGGTGCTTTGGATGCGCGTGGTTCCAGGTTAATGCCAGATAAAAAAGATTTTGGTTATAGTTTTCCTTGCGATGGTCCGGGACGGGGTGGTACTTGCGATATCTCGGCCTGGGATGCTTTTTATTTAGCAGTTTTCTGGATGTTGAATACTATTGGATGGGTTACTTTCTATTGGCATTGGAAGCATATAACGTTATGGCAGGGTAATGTAGCGCAATTTAATGAGTCTTCCACTTATTTAATGGGATGGTCAAGAGATTATCTATGGTTAAATTCTTCACAACTTATTAATGGATACAATCCTTTTGGTATGAACAGTTTATCTGTTTGGGCGTGGATGTTCTTATTCGGGCATCTTGTTTGGGCTACTGGATTTATGTTCCTTATTTCCTGGCGTGGATATTGGCAGGAACTGATTGAAACTCTCGCATGGGCCCATGAACGCACGCCTTTAGCTAATTTAGTTCGATGGAGAGACAAGCCAGTAGCCCTTTCCATTGTTCAAGCACGATTAGTTGGATTAGCTCACTTTTCCGTAGGTTATATATTCACTTATGCAGCTTTTTTAATTGCCTCTACATCAGGCAAATTTGGTTAATTCTTCTTCATCAGTTTCATCAGTGAATGGGTATTGTCATTGATACAATGACAATACCCCACAGAGAAAAAGTAATCAACGTAATATTACTCCATCTAAAATCTGATCTATATTTTTATTCCTGGTAGGTGATAGTACCGACTGAACTATTATGGCGAGAAAGAGTCTCATTCAGAGAGAGAAGAAGAGACAAGCACTGGAACGGAAATATCATTTAATTCGTCAATCTTTGGAGGAAAAAAGCAAAGTGTCATCATTGGATGACAAATGGGAAATTCATAGAAAATTGCAATCTTCACCGCGTAATAGTGCACCTACACGTCTCCATCGACGTTGTTCTTCGACTGGAAGACCTAGAGCCAACTATCGAGACTTTGGATTGTCCGGACACATACTCCGTGAGATGGCCCACGCATGTTTATTGCCCGGGATAACAAAATCGAGTTGGTAGGAAAAGAAAAAAAGTAATTGAAGTTTCTTGTGATAATGGGATATACTACCCCTATATAGGGGTAGTATATCCCATTATTGTTTGGTGTACCCATTCTGATTATGATATCAATCAATGGTGCGGAGTAGAGTAGTCTGGTAGCTCGCAAGGCTCATAACCTTGAGGTCACGGGTTCAAATCCTGTCTCCGCCAGACCAGAACATACGAAGTATTTTGGTCCGGAAAGGATTGCTCTATCACTTATCATTTTCTAATTGAATGATAAGTGAGGAAAAGAAACGATCAATATTATTCTTTTTCATATTCAATGTGACGGGCGGGTAGCGGGGATCGAACCCGCATCTTCTCCTTGGCAAAGAGAAATTTTACCATTCAACCATACCCGCATTTCAATGTTATGAATATATATATATATTCATAACATTGAAATGGAAAAGACATATATGTTCAATCCCATTCGTAAGTAGATATTATTTTTGATTTGATTTGAATGGTCCAATTATTCATTTATTCATTCAATTACGGATAAGGAAAACCCCTCCTCCTTGGGCCTGAAGTAAAAGGCCCTTCAGAAGAGCTATAAAGCCCCTCCGGGAGGGGGGGGGAGGGAGTTTGAACCTAAAACATCTAGAACAGATCTAAGATATGAAAGAATTAAGGATACCTACAAAAAGGACTGATCCGATCCATAATGATACACCCGAAAATACAACATTTTTGCTACTTGACCAACCATCAGGAGAGGCAAGTGCAACAGGTACGCCAATCACTAGTAAAAATGAAATAGCAATTAATGCAAACACAGCCGATTGGAAAGCAATAGTCATGGTTGTGATCTTACAAGCTCCCAACAGATTGAATAGACTATACCATCTGATCCCCAATTTTCAATTCTGATCAAATGCACTATGGAAAGGATTTGACCATAAATTGATCGAGCTTTTCAAAATTTTTCAATTTGATATTTGAGTGTGAGAGGAGAGGGAAATTCGTTTCTTTTTTTTTTTTTTTCCATTCTAGATGATGATGAAAAATCACCATATGTCACAGGTATAGTTGGTATCGACCCGGCCTTATGCTTATAGTTAGGGATTATCCGAGGGGGTAGAATAGAAGTGGTCCCTCGGGAGAGATGGCCGAGTGGTTGATGGCTCCGGTCTTGAAAACCGGTATAGTAAAAAAAAACTATCGAGGGTTCGAATCCCTCTCTCTCCTGTTGTTTTTCAACAATCACATTTATTGGTCCGGTCCAATAAAAAAAAAAAAAAGAGAATAGCTCGGCTGTATATAGCCGAGCTACAAGGATCCAGTTGGAAAGAGAGTATTTGAAAATACTCCTATCCCGCCGATATGGGAGATAGATGTAATGAAATTGAATCGATTTATCTTCCATCTGGTTCGATCTATTTTTTCAGTTAAGAGGAGTCATGGAAAGGACAGGTTCGAAATCACGATCAATCCCTTTCTCAAATCCTGCTGCAGCTGCACGAGCCCTTCCCGCATGCCACAAATGGCCTACGAAGAAGAAAAATCCTAGAACGAAATGGGAGGTGGATAACCAACTTCGGGGAGAGACATAATTAACCGCATTGATTTCGGTAGCTACACCACCCACAGAATTTAAAGAACCTAAAGGAGCATGAGTCATATATTCTGCTGAACGTCGTTCCTGCCAAGGCTGTATGTCTTTTTTCAACTTGCTCAGATCCAAACCATTAGGGCCCCTTAGGGGTTCCAACCAAGGAGCACGGAGATCCCAAAAACGCATCGTTTCTCCTCCAAAGATAATTTCTCCAGTCGGAGAACGCATAAGGTATTTACCTAAACCAGTAGGTCCTTGGGCAGACCCCACACTAGCTCCAAGACGTTGGTCTCTAACTAAAAAAGTAAACGCTTGAGCTTGAGAGGCTTCTGGGCCGGTGGGCCCATAAAATTCACTGGGATAAACTGTATTGTTGAACCAAACGAAACAACAAGCAATAAAACCAAAGAGAGATAGAGCCGCTAAACTATAGGACAAATAAGCTTCTCCGGACCATACGAATGCACGGCGAGCCCATGCAAAAGGTTTGGTTAAGATATGCCAGATACCACCGAAGATACAAATGGAACCTAACCATACATGTCCTCCAATTACATCTTCTAGATTGTCCACGCTAACGATCCATCCTTCTCCTCCGAAAGGAGATTTAAGTAAATAACCAAATATAGCACTTGGGTTAAGAGTTGGGTTCGTAATTTTTCTTACATCTCCACCGCCGGGAGCCCAAGTATCATATACACCTCCAAAATACAAAGCTTTGAGCACTGGAAGAAAAGCACCAACACCTAGCAAGATTAGGTGAATACCCAAAATTGTGGTCATTTTGTTTCTATCTTTCCATACATAGCCAAAGAATGGAAAAGATTCTTCTAAAGTTTCGGGTCCTATGAGTGCATGATAAATACCACCAAAACCTAAAACCGCAGAAGAAATTAAGTGAAGTACCCCAGATACAAAATATGGAAAAGTGTCCACGATTTCCCCACCAGGACCGACTCCCCATCCTAGAGTAGCTAGATGGGGAAGCAGAATCAATCCTTGTTCATACATAGGTTTTTCCGGTACGAAATGAGCCACTTCGAATAGGTTCATTGCTCCGGCCCAGAATACAATTAATCCGGCATGAGCCACGTGAGCCCCAAGCAATTTACCAGACAAATTGATAAGTCGGGCATTACCGGCCCACCAAGCGAAACCAGTGGTTTCTTGATCACGACCAGCTAAAGCTATAGTTCCATTAAAGAGCGTTTCCACGGGGTAAGACCTCCTCAGGGAATATAAGGTTTTCATGAGGCTGATCTTGAGCCGCCATCCAAGCACGAATACCTTCGTTCAGGAGAATATTTTTTGTGTAGAAAGTCTCAGATTCAGGATCTTCTGCTGCACGGATCTCCTGGGAAACAAAATCATAGGCACGTAAGTTTAGAGCTAGACCAACTACTCCAATGGCACTCATCCATGAACCGGTCACTGGCACAAATAACATGAAGAAATGTAACCAACGTTTATTGGAAAAAGCAACTCCAAAAATCTGGGACCAGAAGCGGTTAGCAGTGACCATGGAATAAGTCTCTTCGGCTTGAGTCG